CTACTTAAGTACTACTCAATACTAAAGTAAAGGCGAACGGCATTCTGTTGTACAGCTACTTAATCTTAATAGTAGTATAACAACAGTCGTACTACTAAAGTACCAAGGAAACCTTCGGTGTTGCTAAACGCATCCTTCAGTTGGGCCGCAAGTCTGGTTGGCTGTTTTGTGCCTTATATCTCAAACAAGCGGCCTCCGCCTTAATGATGGCCTATGGTGGAGATGAATTCGTCCACCCTTCAGGTGCGCTTCCAGTTTCCCTCACTAGGTCTGGGCTCCCTCGGATTATTCCGCCTCATCATCGTGCGATGATTCGGAGGAGAGACGAAAAGTCTGATTTACTTGTAAAATGGTATTTGTCCATTTTTTCTTTGTCTAAGGTTATTACCTTGGCCAAGAAGGTTGATAAGTCCACTTTTGCAAGCATAGTGACACCGGTGACTGACATGGATTCAGTCTTGGAGCTAGTCGGTTCAATCAAAGAATGTTTTAACCGCCTGGTTAATCGCTATGTTCCCTGGATAAAACGTATTCCCCTTGAACAAGGGCTTACGTTTGAACCAACCTGGAAAACTTTACCAACCCACTCATTGACGAAAAGGGTGTGGATTGAACGTATGAAACTGAAACCTGAGAAGGTTTCTCGTTTCCGTTCTTCTTTCACGTCTTTTCCTCATGAGTTGGGGGCCTTTCAGTTCCTTATGAACTTTGTTCATGCAAAAGGTGAGCAATTTTATCAGGGCTGTCTTTGGCCTCCAAGGGTTCGTTACGCTTTTGATGTGAATAATAAAAAGTTCACACCAGAAGATTTAGACTGGTTTGAGAGGCGAATAGGTCCTCTTCTACCGTCTTGTGACGACCTTGGGATTCCCCCGGTACCGGGGCGACTAGGTTGTTCTCTTGAGGGAGCTGGAAAGCGTCGTATATTCGCAATTGGTAATTATATTAACCTTTGGTTATTAAGACCCGTGCACTCTTGGTTTGCGTCTATATTGAAGACCATTCCAATGGACGGCACCTATGATCAACCTAGACCCTTGCGTCGGTTAGTTCCCAGCGACAACTGTTTCAGTTATGATTTGAAGAGTGCCACAGATAGGTGGCCACTAGTCTATCTATTTGAAATAGTTGCCCTACTGTTTGACCGGTCATTCGCATCGAGTGTTGTTAATAGCACTCTTGCGACGAATCTGTTTATTGTGCCGTTCGTTAGGCGGTACGCTTTTCGTTCGTTGCTGGTCAACCGTTGGGATATTATGGCTCTTGGCCTCTGTTTGCCTTTTCGCACCATTTACTGGTGTGGTGGGCAGCGGAGCAGGTTAGACCAGGGGTCCGGTTCGATAGGTATGCAGTGCTAGGTGATGATGTTCTCATCACCGATCCACTGGTTGCTGAGTAGTACAGGTTAGCTCTTCAACGACTTGGTGTTAATCTTTCTTATCACAAGTCGTTGGTGTCGTCTTCAGGTGCTGCCGAGTTCGCTAAGAGGTTCTTAGTTAAGGGTATGCAGGTGGATTTATCCCCGATATCCATGCGAACCTTACTTGGCTTCCATCACCCTTATGGTCTTATGGCCATTAGGGAGAAGTCTCATGTGGAGGATTATTATCTCTTGATGCGGATTGGTGGAGCAGGTTACCGAACTCGCTCTGCTGGGAAAAAGTCTAAATCGGCCAAATGGCGTCGGTTTCGGCTTCTTTTCCGAAGGACTAAGTTACCGATGGATTTGCTCCTTGATGGTGGCCTTCCCTTAAACCCATACCTTTTAGGGAAACTTAAAAGGTACTTATTGGAGAGGTTAGCTCCCCGTGAGTTAAAGACCCTCCTCTTGAGCTCTTTGAGTTTGAGTTGAGGGGATGCTTCTTGTTTAAGCTTCTTGGAGTACTCTCTTTTAAGGAATTGGGCGAAGTCATGGTTAGGCTATGTCAAGTGGTATAGCTTGCTATCTATGGACCCCTCGGTCCCACTTGAGGCTTTCCTGGATAGTCCTCTTGTGGAGTCCCATTGGTATGTCCGACGCACTGATCCTTTATTAGTGCGTTGGGGTCTACTATGGCGTCTCTATGATATTGTACAGGAAGTTGGCCTAGATTAGACTTGTGGGGTATTACCTACGGTTACTAGTCCTCCTCATTGTGAAAAGGAACCATGCAACTCCTTGTTACTGTAATGGGGTTTCACAACCCGTTGCAGTCTCCTACGCTCTTAGCTGAGTGTGGGTGGGAGCCATTGAACTATAAGGAAACCTTCGGTTCCCTTTCTTTGAATAAACGCCACCAATTTGAGTTTACATTCATTACAAAGTAAACCAAGCCTAACCGGTCACGACATGTTGTTTGTTGATATTTATTGAGGAGTTAGCTGACTGAATCCATAAACCGTCAAAGTAACCGTCACTGGTACTTTTTTTACTCTATAGGTAGGTATAGGTATTGGTGGAGCTTGCGTAATGTAGTTGTAGTTAAGGCTGCATTGAAGTAGCGCTTTTTTTTTGAAGATCTACTGAAGTACCAAAGGCGAACGGGGCTCCCAGGCCGGGACGTGACGCAGAATGCTTGGCCTCCCGCGCTTCCAGCGAGACCCGAAGGGTGAGCTTCTGGCGGTTAGCTTCTAGAACTAGATAAGATAATAGGCATTAGGCATTCTGAGCTGGGAGGAGGCAAGCAAATGAAGGGAGGAACGTAGTCGCTCGAGCAAAGCGAGAGGGTTGATTGAGCTCGACCAAACAAGCAAGGGCCCGAGCGCACGTTAGCCATTAGCCCTCGAGCTGACGCTCGAGCGACGCTAACGTCTTAAGGCCTCTCGCTTTGCTCGAGCAGCTCAACAAGCAAGGGCCCGAGCGCGCGTTAGCGAAAGAACAAGCAAGGGCCCGAGCGCGCGTTAGCGAAAGCCGTTGCGCCTTAGCTTCGCGCATCCGTTTTCTTGCTCGTTGCGCTTCCGCGCATCCGTTTTCTTGCTCGTTGTGCGTTAGCACATCCGTTTTCTTGCAGGGTACGAAGTATCTCGAGCGAAGCGAGAGGAAGGTTGGGCCGACTACAAGAAGCTTTGCTTCGTAGACTCGACAAGTCGCTTATAGAATGCCGACTACTACTACTAAGTGAAGACTTTCCACTTCATTGTTTAAGGGGGAGGGAAGCGAAGCTTAGCGAGCTTTATAAGGCCGACCACTACATAAGCCGCTGGCGGAGAAAGCTCGAAGAGCTCCCCTTCATTCGTTGCTAAGCCAAGGTCCCAGGTCTCCGAGTCAGCCCGCGCTTTTTCGAAGAATCCTGCACCCATGGGCATACGGCCTGGCAGGCCTTCCCTTTCTGCCGGAGCTTCATGGGCGTTGCCCCGTTCCCCAATCAGATGTTTGGATGTGAGCTATACTCCGCGAGGAGCCAAACGGGCGTATGGCCTTGCCTTGCCATTTGACCTCTCTTCCCGTGTGACTAGGAATGCTCAGTGACAACCTCTCAATTGTCACCGCCTGGCCTCTCTTGCTACCACGGTAGCACCTAGTGTGGTCAGCACCAATCGTGTTCGGGCAACGAAGCTTACACTCATTCACATTGGTTCATCCTGCTATACCCCGGGCCTTTTGCTCTTCTAACGTAAAAGGTGGCCGGCCATTCGTCAAGGCCCAGGAATCCGCTGGACATCTCAGCGGCGGGATTGGATACCCGCATCCGATCGAAGTTCCATTTTTAGTGCCCCCTAACATAAAGGAGAGCTGTTTCTAGGTGGGTCGCTTCGCGCAAGACATTGCTTAGGACCAACGGGTCACACGACAGGTGCACGATCGACTTTGCACGCTCCATCCTTCGGCCCTTCGCCTATCGGCTTGGCAGGCAAGCTACCTTGATCCGTCTTTGGCTTCGATTCGTTATGCTCAGCAGCTCCTAAAGTATCTTGCCCTCTAAAACTCTTTAGAGAAAGCGCTGCTTTACGTTTGATCCTATGTGCCCAGAGAATGCTATGCGTTCTCCACTGTCGGACCTCGCAAAGAGAGAACGTGTTTTTTCCTCTGAGTTTATCTCTCATTCGCGGAGCGAAGAAAGCGGGCTTTGCCCCAGCTACCGCTATCCTTGGGAAAGCAAAAGAGCTACCGAAAGAAAGGGATGCAGTCTCTCCCTTGGCCTTTGGAGAGGAGAAGGCAGAGAAGAAAACGTCCTTCGCGCAAGTTTTTTTGCTTCCTGCGCCCTTACTCTTCAACCAAGGGGGCATTCTGGTAGGAAGGCCGACCACTACATAAGCCGCCATCAGTCCAGGAGAGAAGCAAGCTACCTTTCTTTGATCCACCTTCCCGGGCAGGGAAGAGAACGAAAATAGGCCGCGGATGGTGGTCGTGGTAGGTTCGAGGATCTTACGCGGCGGAGCGAACTCCTCTATCGTGTTGCATTTCCTCTGGCGGCGTAGCTGTAGCTGCACCCCCTCGATCCATCGTACTGGAGCGATCCGAGAAGAACGATTAGGGTCATATTCTATCCTTTCTACAATGCCCATAGACGAAGTGCTTCGTTTCAGATCAATTCTTCGCTGCAATCGCTTCGATCCACCCCCTCGGTGAAAAACCGTAATACGCCCTGAAGAATTCCTACCAGCAGACTTCCCTGTACTCAAAGTGAATTGTCTAAGTGCTCTCCCCTCTTGGCTTTTTCTCATTGTCTATCTCGTGATTCCGTCCGAATTTTAGCTCCTACTCCTACTCCTCCTTCATCCTCGTTGGTCCTTTTGACATAACTCCGCTTAGAAGAGTGAGAAATTCTTTCCTACCTTCTGTCCTTATGTTGTAGTAAGGTAGGTTTGGGTATAGCAGGACTTGAACCTGCGACCATTAGGTTAAAAGCCCAATGCTCTACCAACTGAGCTATACACCCCAAAAAAAGAAAGATAGTAGTAAACGAGTGAAACGAAGTCTGATTGGTGCAGAAAAGAAAAGAGGGCGGGGTTGGGTCTGGCCTTCTCCTCATCATATTAAAGGGGCTTGGGCTCGAAAGCCGGCCTTACTCAACAAGCGCACCTTTATTAGTAAGGTTGCTTGTTTCCACTCATTGAAGATTCTATCTAAAAAAGAAGGTCAACGGGGGATACTCAAGTTGCTCTCACTGACACCATCTACGAGAAGGTTAGGTCGTCTTTCTTTCCGGCCGCCATACGGTTCGCCTTAAAGCCTTAAACGGAGAAAGGGAAAGGGAGGAGCAGTTATCTATGTAATTACGGTCTTTGTTGGCCGTTGTTCCGGTCGAGCACTCTCTTTTCTTTGCTTTGTCCAATTCCGTCTTACCAAACAAGACTGACTTCTGACCAACCCGCGAAGGGTTGTGAAGTTGGACCAGGTACGAAGAATGAATCTATATCTGTGTACGGTACGGAAGTTGCTGGCACCCACCATACCTTGCTTCGGGGCCGATCTCTTGTATCGAAGCAAACAAATATATATATATATTTATTGATTGAGTTTGTTCCACCACAAATATCTTTCGCCGCATGGATTGGATAGAGTCCCCTGATCTCGACATCCAAGCACGAATCCCTTCTTCGCTTCGGCGGCGGATAGCAGCATGGGCAAAGCACTCTGCTGCGGCAAGCAGCCGATTCTTATTGCATTCACCAAGATAGTCTTGCTCGCTCCTGAACTCTGCGGCGAGTTCAGCCACCACCTCCGGGCCTGAGCTCTGCTCGAGCGTAGTCAGCCAGCTTCGTGACTTTGCTTAGCTTCCAGCGTTGCAAAGGGATAACCTTTCACTATCTAGGCGCCCTAGAAGGAAAGGAGGGGTCCCACGGAGTTCTTCCCCGAAGGTCAAGCCGTAGTCCCTGTCCCTGGGAGAAGTGGAAGGAGTTGCCGGGTGCAAGCTTTGAAGTAGCGCGCTACCCGCTAGGTTCAATCAAATCAATGAATCAGATTCCCACTTACCCAGTGGGGATAAAGACTATCAAGTCGACGTTCCTCAGGACTTGCCCGGAAGGGAGAATCAATCTCTCTTTCCGATGCGATATCCGATATATGATGTGATTTGCTGACTTATCCCACAGGTTTGTTTCCGCTTTATTTACTAATTAAGGCGAGTTTCCTGGTTTCATACCTGCATTCGAGAAAAGCAGAGCCAATCGGGAAAGATGGGAACTCTATAATCATTCTTGTATCTATTTTACAGTCCAGCTGCTGATTGGATGCTGGACTGAATGCCCTCCCTTTACAGGTGCATTACTCCTCGGATGAGGAGCCACCATCGGTACTAGTCCAGGAAGTCAATACTAGCGAGAGTCCCACAGCTGCGCTAGTTCGTTAGGTATAACGTCTTTCGGTCAGCTTTAAAGGCCAAACTAACCCAGTCGCTTTTTTGCATGAGCCCTGTGGAGTCAAGTTACCAAGGACTTGACCGGAAGAGCGTCAATAGACCAAGAGTTGAGAAAGGCCTCGTTCCAGCAAGTGGATGGTGCTTGCTGCCTTCAGCGGGGTATCACCTTTCCTTTTGGTAGTAGGTTGATCTTTGTTTTTCTTCCTCACCCCTTTCGTTATGGTAGGATTGGTCTACCACTCAGCTCATACAAGATAATCGAGTCGAGAAGAACACTAGACAGTGCCCTTGCAGGCCTTATCTATCTCCCGCCCACCTTCAAGTTGGAGATCGACAGTTTCAATAGTCCCAACACCATTCTACCACCCGAGAATGCTCGTCAAACCTTATGTCGTCACCCAAGTGCAAAAGACCGGCCGTTCACGGGTCAGGACGAGCTGTACTTCTACCGATGCTACCATACCAGAATCCGGTGTAATATATTATTCCGCCCGAAAGGCTTTGATCACACACATCTCTGGGAAACGGAAAAGACACATACCCAAAAAGCGGAAAAATTAGATAATCCGCTCATCTGAGGCGGAGGATTCATATCTATCTTCAGACTTGGGAAAAACTGGAGTTGTTGGTTCGAGGGAAGGAAAAAACGTTGCCCTGTTGGGTCTGGGATTGGTTACGTTTGTTTAAATCTATAGTACGCTGACTGGGCCCCCTGTCCCTGTTATTGGTGCCATAGGTACTGAGATAACACACCAACTCGAGGGAGGTGCTCGACCTAACATTCTCAACCCATATGAGACAGGGTAGCCGCCTAGATTGTTACTGATGCTGAGCCTGCTAAGCCACATATGGAGGGACGCCTCGCTGGTCGGTCTACAGAGCCAAGAAAGAGCACGAAAGAATCTCGGAGGCCAAGATAGAAAATGGAAGTTTTTGTGGGCAGACTTCGAGTACCTTCATTTAGAACAACCAATATACCAATCAGACCACACCAAGTGCCCTTGAGCACCCTGCCAACCAAATGCGCAGGGCGAGAAAGGCGCTCACCTACAACCTCGCCTGCCTCGGCTTAACCGTACTACCCTGTGGGAAAGGTTCCCACCCAATGGACTTAGACTTGGCTAATATTAATATGGGAAAGGGACGGACGCAGAGCGAGATGTCAATAAGGTCGGGAATAATAACGTGAATGGGAGTATGTATAGAGAGGCTAGTACGTACGGGTTCGGACGGAGATACAACTCTTGAGACCGGGCCTGGATCTTTGGAGTCCGTGTTGCCTCCCCGGACACAGAAAGGCTCATGGAGCTTTATATCAGCGCCGGTCTGTTCAAGGAGCAGAACGGGCGGGAAATTGACTACTGTGCAAAGATGAATTCTTTTTTTTTTAGATGTTTGCTTTAGAGAGCTAGGAAAGACCAACCGGAGAGCTCCTGTTGATGCGAAAGATTCGGCTAGAGCAAAGTGACATAGTACAACTACTTCATAAGAGGGCTTCTTGACCTACCTCAAATAACGAAGTTATAGAATTGACGAGCGAAGAGGCTAGATGTACTTCGAAATTGGAGTAGGTTGGGCTTTGATGACCTAGACTTTCTTCTCACAGCTCGACCAGATGAGCACCTTTGAGAGTTTGAAAACTCTGTACCCCCCCTTTTTATTATGGGGCAGCCCTGGTCAATATAGAGAGCAAGTCATCCGCTTTAATTAGAACGAAGTTATGTTCTATTAAATCTAAACAAAAAGGCGTACCGCTAGTTGTCCTTCTATGGGATGGGGTTTCAATCGATCGGGTGGAGTTTGTCAAGCAAGGCAAGACCATACTCAATATTATAAGAGTACCGGGTATTTGGCTCGTAGGCGTTTAGTTCCGTATCCATAAGATGCCGGGATATTGCTAATTCTTTACTTCTTTCAATCAAGTGCTTTGAAATAATGGCAAGTGGATCGTCAATAGATAATCAGGCGAAGCCGGCTTTACTTAACTAAGATGTAATAGCTCCAATGGAATCGTTAGCATGTAAGCCACCGGAACCTACTACCATGGAAAAATAAAGGGGAATGGATCACTATCAAAGCTGAATTGGAGTGGGTACCGGCGAAATGTACTACTTGTGGGGTCTTTGGGCACTCTATTGCAAGATGTGGTAAGCAAAAAACTTCACGAGAGGGAACTGGATTGATGAAAACAGATAAAGAAAGAACTAATACCCTTTCTTTTCTGTCCTATAGTAGGAAAGGCAGAAGACGGATTGGAGTCAGAAGAAGCAAAGAAGTCATTCGAAATAGTTACGGCTAGAGCATTACGAACGAGAACGAGCGTAAGTACGTACCCCTCCAGCATCCTACGACAAGACCTTCCTTTGCAGATCGGGTAGGCAAAAGAGGAACTCGTCTATCAGACAGAGAAAAGCGTAACGAAGACTTAGTTCAGTTCCGAGCGAGGAATTAGAAGACTTCTAGCGTTCCTGATACAGAGTTTATAACAATGAATCTTCACTCCTAGAGCAGAAAGAAGCCATTGTACTTTTCTTTCCAACTGCGGGAGGTTCAAACCACGATCTCTCTAGTAGAATTCAGTCTGATCTGACTCTTACTCACTCTAGCTCCGCGGGGGAACATACTTAGGATGCTCGCTTTAGGAGACAGAGTAAACTCGATCTATCTTAGTATGTATACGACTGATCTGAGGAAAGAAACTAAACTCCACCACCGCATTGCCCTTTCTTCTTTGTCAATTCAATCCGGAATCAATCTTCAAATAACAGATGCCCGACCTGACTGTATGCAAACATACGTCGAGCTGGCTGTTATCGCTTCTTCCTACCCTAGATCATCCAAAGCGAGTTTTTCCTTAATTCCATTTGCCGTTGAATCTACATCTATTGCTAAAAAGAAGAAAGCGATTGCTGGGTGTGAATTTGCTTTAGCTCGAGTAAGTTCTTTTCTTTCATACTGCTTTCAGTCAGTCAATTAAGGCTAACCTGATCTTCCCTAGTCCTTAGAGCGAGTGATTTCATACCTTGTGTTCTACGCTTTAACTGGAACCAGTGCTTTTAGAGTGACTTTCTCCTATATAATAAAAAAAGAGACACCAATGATAGATCTAACACTAAGCCAATCTGGAAAGTGGAGTAGAATCAATCAACTGGCATACCTTGAATCTAACCGACAATCCTTTCTTTCTATTCACTCCCAAGGTCGATGGGTCTCATAGCAAACCAGTCATTCATCTCGCTTCGGAGTAAGAAGATTTTCTCTGGGTTATGGCCTGTCAGGTCTTTAGCTAGAGGAAGCTCGTTCTTTCCTAACACATGTGAACTCTTTATGCCTACCTCCCGGTTCATTAATGGTAAGAGCGAAATGGCTATATTTTGTGAAGTTGGGCGCTAAAGAGCCTGATAAGGCATCTTCTTTCTTCAGTTAAAACCCCGTGCGTGAAGATAAGGGCTACGTAATTGAGGACCTTGAAGCGCCTAAAGATCACTTAGCGAGCGAATCAAGGAGAAGATCTGGGAAGAGAATCACAGGAAAGAATCTGAAATTCATCCCCGGTTGGGTAAGAGAAGAGACGTGACTACGTAGTAGCAAACTTCCCGGGCCTAGCTTTAGACTTATAAGTTCGAGACTCGCAACTAAATAGAAAGATGAAGCTCAGGAACTAACCCTCTCCCTAACTTCCTATCTACGGCCCATTCTTTGATGGGAGGGATTTCCGCTTCTTCCGGAGTTGAAACCCTTTTTTATGCTATTTCATATGCAATCTTACTCCGGACTGCGGACTTTGTCTTCCTTAACGGAGTAAGCTGGGGAACTTGGTTGTTCTCTTTGCCGCTAGAGGCTGCTTTTCCGACCTTTGAAGCGGAAGGAGGTTCCATTTTCGGACCGGCGGGTTGAGCCTACTTCATCACCTCAGTCAGCTCTATAGAGTCAGATCAGACTGCGCGAAAGGATTTCGATTCTATAGGGTATCACTTACCCCTGATCAGAGCTAGGATTTGGCCTTCGAGTGGTTTGATTCTTACTATGCTATTTCTGCCCACGGCTTTAAATAAAGAAATTCATTATCTCCTAGACTACAACAGGCTTCCTGTGCAGAGCCGGAGAATCCTTTGGTTTAGTCCGCTCAGAGGCTCAAACTCTTTGTTTCTTGATAGCTACGTCCCCTCCTATTTTATGTTATTAGTTGCTGCTTTCGGAACACGATATAACTACACTTAGCTTTTCTCCCTTAATGGTGTTGGAGGTTGGCGCGCGAGGGTTGTTCTCTTGCTGCAGTTGCATAGAATCCGTGGGGTTGGGGGAAGATCAGAGGAATCTCCTACCTAAGAATCAGACTTTCTTGCCTAAAGGCCCCTACTATTGGTTGTTAGTGGAGTTACCTGGCCTTTCTGCCAATCCTATTGGTTGTTTTGAGTTGGGGTAGTTCTTTATTCCCGGATTGGGATTCGATTATATATGTAATTTAGCCAGTGGTGAATAAATCAATACTAGTCTCTTCACGGCGTATAACTCCATCTCCAGACTGAAGTACGCGGAATCGAATGAGTTGTTACGCCTTCTCTCTATCTGGTTAGGATCGTAACTACGTCATAACACTACGCACCAAGGGTGATTGCAACAACTTCCTCCGTAGAGCTCTTCTCCCTTAGAAGAAGAAGGAGGGGCTACTAACTCAGCAGCAGGATGCTTTATTCTACGTAGTTATGCTTGTCCGCTATATCCACCGTAACTCTTCTCAATACGCACAAAGTACGGACGTGCAACAAAAAAGATAGAGTAAGCGAGATCGGGGACATAACGAAGTCCATCCCTTACTGATCATATACGCACTTATGGGCTCGAGTGCAGTCAAGACAGACCTGCGAGCATCAAAACTATGTTAGCCCGCGGACCTTGACTACTGGTATTTCTGCCCTTGCATTTACACTAAATCCTACTACGAGCTTTATTCCAGACGGGAATGCAACATCTACAAAATCTACTATTCTAACTGCCTCAAAGAGGTAAACTTCGGAAACAGCTATTATTACTTACGTCCTTGTACTTCGTAGGGCAACAACACGCGAAAGACAGCGTAACCGAATTCGAACTCTCAGGCTTCCATATATGTCTTCCCCTCAGCCTGATCTTCTGACTGACTTACTTCTGGCAAGAAGAAGTTTATGCCTTTTTAAGCAGCTCATTCCAAGTACGGGAATGTAGAGACTTTTGATGCTTTCTTACTGGAATTTCTGCGCCAATGCTTGCAACTACCATATCAGATTAACTAAGGATATACCCCGGGGATGATCTTGAAGATTACTTGCTAGCTTATTCCTGACTTGACGAAGCACGGCCTTGTATTCTAACTCAACTATAAGAGACGGGAAGATCCGTAGGATCAGTTCCCGGATCATTGATTAGATTCGCGGGGAATAGTAAGAGATTCACCGGTATTGGGAAAGGAATCCCCGAGTTTAGCAATAGAATCTCCCGGAAGAAAGATTAATTGATTCCCAGGGTTTCTACCTACCATACGCATCTTGGCTACCTTTTTTTCAGATGCAGGAAGGGATTAGACAAAAATCTAACTATTAATCTTCCTTTCTTGCAGCTCGGCAACAAAAAAGAGAATTAGTTGTTTCCGGCTGGTACCAAACCAACCCAAGAGAAAGATATCTGAAGCACGGGAAATGAACTAAGGCTGTGAATTCTATTATATGTAATTTCCCGGGTAAGAACCGGAGATTCTAAGGGTGTTTGAGTTAAGGTAGTTTTTTCCTCTTATTTCTTAGTTAGAGTCTTCTTTGCAAACATCCTTTCCTAACTATGGCAGATCAGTGCATAGTAAGATCGGACCTTTCGTCGCCTCTCTTTAAAGATGCAGGAAGAGATTAAAGAGGAGCCGGAGCTCTTCGGGCAGGATTATTAGGGCTAAGGGAATTTTGGTATCAACTCTTGATAGTTACGACCCTATACGACTATACCTTTTACCGGATGAGCCTAGCTTCGCTAACCTATCCTACGCCTTTGCCGATCTCTCTTTCTAAGCTAAGATCGGGCGTGATTCCTTAGTTACCTAAGAGGAATAGTCCGCTCAGGGAGTTGATCTGCTCTTTTCTATGTTATTTCCCAGGAGAGTTTGCAAGATGATGCGTTTTAGCTGCAGCTAGGTTAGGGCTGTAATCCCTTCTAGCCAGTGGGGATGAGGGCGTATAACACAGATAGATCGATAATGCTTGCTTGAGCAATCCAAGTTTCCGGAATCATACGGACTTTCCTTGGAAAGCTTCTCATCAGTAGACTAAGGGCCTGTAAAGACAAAGACTGCAAGGAATTCTCTCCTGGACTTCTTTCAACTGCTTTTTAGCTCTATTATATGTAATTTTATTCTCGCATACCAGATCTGGGTAATGGAGAGAAATGGACCGAAAGGGCTAGAATTAGAAAGTATAGGTCGGTTTTAAACGGATCTAGCTGGAAGCTACCCTGGACTACGCATCTCTCTTCAGGACGGGCTGTGTCTCATCAGTAGCTTCCCACGTAGGGGTTAAGATAGGCATTGTTTCGAACTTCTTTTGCTACCGACGCCTTCTAAAGAGTTACAAGAGAAGAAGGCACGGTTTTGTAAAGAACACTACGCGGTTAACACTATCCATTCTCAACAAGCCTGTAAGTCCTAAGTCCCCGGGAAGACAGGAGGACTAGTTGCTTTAGACTTGCAACTTCCAGACTCTTATTTCCCCTGCAGATCTCTCATGACTTGATTGCAACCAAAATAGCATATAGTAAATTAGTAAATCAATCTCCGTCCTCGTTTCGGTGAATAGAGGTAGTAATTTCGTAAATGGGCATCGGAGGAGCGGAGGTTGGACTAGGGCATTTAGTCCGTGGGTGTTGGCCTCCCTCCTATATAGGTTGTTTTGGGAGTTACGCCTGTTTTCCTAACTCCCTTGTAACTACTAAATCCTAATTCCGTGCTCTATTCACCGGACGGATAAGCGCCTACCGCTTCTTCCTTCGGTTCTTAGTGCTCTCAGGAGGGGATGGGGATAGCAACTAAATAAGAAATAGGAGGCTAGCAGGCTTTCGCCTTCGAATTCATAGGACTGTAAGGCACGCAAATCTCAATAAGAAGTCCGAACTGGGCCCTAGAGGCCATTCTACGTCTTATCGAGGAGTTCTGTGAGCAAGGGTCCTTAGATGTTATTCGTTACGCTTGTCCGAAGTAAGAGATATGGACTACCCCGATTTGGGAATAGAAGCTCTGGCTGCTCATTCACCGAAAGCTCTAACTAAATCTAAATCATAAACATCTTTTCTGACTGCCTTTCCAATGCTTTCTTTCAAACCGCCTTTTATTCTTAGAATGTGGATAAGAAGCCCATCCAAGTTGGTTTTCGACTAATTCAATAGAAGTCAGAAAGACTAATTCCGGACGGACATGTAAGAAAATCATACTAGACTTCCCTTAAGGACCACTAAAAGAATCTCTCGTCATCCATTAGATCAACCTGTGCCTCATCAGTTAGCGAGAAGAGGGCTGAAATAGCTTATATAGTAGCAGCTATGCGTATTAGATTCGATTGCTTCTCTTTCCTCTAGGCCGTGGTAATAGAATGAGTTGAGCCCCGCTCTTTGTAAGGAAGGGCTTTCCCCGAGAAAGAGAAGTTAGCCGCTCAATCAAACTCAGGACGGGGAAAGCCTGAACTCAACTACACTAATGAGGAAGCGGAACACTTTACTTTCCTTTTACCGCTCTTTGGAAGAAAAGCCCAAGTAAATTAAATAATACCGGTGAATAGTTAAAAAGAGGTTTCTAGAGGACCAGCTAAACAGATTAAATCCTACTTCCTGACCGACACCGGATCTGAGTTTGCAGGGGGAATAGCCAGGAGGCATCTCCGTAACAATAGATCGACTTTTCTCCTTACGTCTAAGTCTATCTCGAAAACGGGAATCTCCAACTTCTCACTCTGAGGAAGCAGGGCGTGTTAGAGCTAGTGTGAGTTTGGATGCTTGCAGATCCTCCTCGAAAACTTAGGAAGAGATTCGAACTTCCTAGCCCTTCTGTTAGTAGGCAGATGCGGATTCCTTGTGTTACGCGAAATCTTGCTTTCGATTCCGGAAGAAGCCAAAGCAGGAGAGTAGCCAAGCTAAAGTACTTTCTTCCGACGGTGAGTATAGGGGAATCCCCGGTCTTAGTGCTTTCCTTGTTAGCTGCTCATTCTTCTCGGATTGAAAGACCAATAGTTAGATCTCTTCCTGACGGAATAGAAAGACTTTTCTTCCAGACGGGATGCGTATTATCATATAATGACAGATCTCGGGCCATAATGCATACAATAGCAAATTAACTGCTTACGGGCACATTGATAAGCAGCAGACCTTCAAGCATCCTATAAGACTGCTGCTACCTTATCCTCAGTTAGTTCCCAGATCAAGGATATGATTCTTTAGTCTGTTACCGGGTAAAGGATAAGACTCAATAGTCTCTTCACGGACCGAGATTTCAATTCTATCTTAGCGGCTGTAACCGAAAGTTAATATAACTCGGAATCATATATTCAGACTTACGTGCTATTTCACAGCACGGCTTTTATCAACCAAAGTCAACTACGTGAGACCTTCCCGCCTACAAGATCTGAGGAAAGAGGGGCTGGAATGGAACCCCATTCTTATCATATGTTATTTCCCATTCTTTTCACATGAGATCTCGGGCCGAGACTTCTTTGCTCTCGTTAGGGGTTGTTTTCTCCTCTCATTCTCTCCCGGGATTGCAAACAGCTAAATATCAAATCCTTAGGAGATCCCCAGGAACTACAAAATCTCAAGTATGGGTTTAAAAAAGTAAATATAACGATTTCGCGGGGGGGAAATTATAGAAATGTAAAGACTGCGCTATAATTCGAAAGTAAGGAGATTGATCTTTCAGCAGGGTATGCGTAGTTGGTTGATTTACGGCATTTCCTTGGTAACTACCAAATTCCCCTGTCACTTATAACTTTAGACTGATTTGCAGCTTCTCCGAAAGCTGCTCTTTCCAAGGAATTGATTGTTACTGACTCGACTTGGCTTTCATCTAAGGGTGTCGGCATAGAAGACTAGGGCTATTCAAAGCATCGTTAAGAGTTCCGTTTTCTAGGGAGTAGTCAAGATAAGATGAGTCTGATCTTACCTTCTATGGAGCCGGATGTGAGCTTCTCGCCTACTGATCTTACTCAAAAGAGTCCATGGGAGCGGACACATCAATAGCAGCAGACGCAGAGGCAAGATCTCTATATGTTGATAGATACCCGAGAGACTGAGTCCTTTCCTTAAGGCATGCCCCTACTCAACTTCCTATTGCAAATGCCAAAGCAACAAGAGCGGCTACTCCAAGTTCTTTCATACCCGGAAAAGAGCTAAATTCAAAGGAAGAAAGGGCCGCCATCTGCTAGCATTGTGCTTTGGAATCGATTTCTTATCAACGGCCGATTGATAATGATAATGTGATTAGCCTTTTCTTAACTGATTGACTGATCGAGGTGTGCAGCGGAAGCCACTCTTTATGCAAGATTTTGATATCCCCTCTCTTTAAAAGTAAGAGGATAGCTTTACCTCCTGCGCAATCTATGGCAGGACCGCCCGTCTCTACTTCTATGATTCTATATAAGAGATCCAGTTCTGTCATTAGCTCTGTGATTTGTTGAATAGTGCACTTCTCCTCTTTAGTCTTCTTATTATACCGGCTGGGACAAAGCCTCTCGGTTTCATTCCCGTCTTCTTCTACGTATGCCTATGCCCCTGATTCCTTAGTTCTCTTCAGGTTATGTAAAGGACTTCGGTCCGGTTACTCTTTGTTTTTCTATCGGTGGTTACTTCCTTGACCGATCCGCTGCGCACCTTTTCGTTGCTCTGTGCGCAGGGCGCCCCTCAATGCTCAATGTCACAAGCAATTGAGCTAGCACCTTCTTCCTCCTAAATTTCAACAACGGGAGGGGGATCTTCTTCCTCAGTTCTTATCTTCACCTTCTTCGTCGATCCATTGTTCTCAGGATGTGGCGGAGGTTCTTCTTTCTCACAAAGCTCAACGGCGACAGTGCACTCCATTTTCAGAGATAGACCTGTCTTGAAACGGCTTTTACAATCCTACACTTGCCTTATCTTACCCTTGACTCTCTCTCTCGATAGAGACTGAAAACTGTACCAATAAGAGCGAATCGTTGCTGTAGTCGATTGCTCCGGAATTGGACACCTTCCCCCAACAGCCCAAAATTCCATATCATGATGGCGGAGACAAAAGAAGTTTGGGGCGCAGTTCGCTCCTCGCTTTTGTTCAATTATAAATAAATAACAAACAAGTTTGATGGAGATTTGTAGCATCATTCAAGTAAATACAGATTGAGATCGTAGAAACATGAGCTTGTGATATAGCTACACCTAATTCCAGACCGGTTAATGCAAGAACTATAAATAAAGGACCAAGATCTCCTATGAAATAGAAAAGATCATTCATACATAGCATAGTCCAAGCGGACCCACTTAAAATCTTTACTGAACTATGACCGGCCATCATATTAGCAAATAAGCGTATTCCTGAGCTTAATGCGCGAAAACAATGAGGGATTAGCTCAAGGAGTACTAAAAAAGGTGCTAACGGCAGTGGGACTCCTGCGGGTAATGAGAAGCTTAAAAAATGAAGCCCATTTCTTTGAAATCCCACTATAGTAATGCCAATAAACATAGAAAATGAGAGACCCAAAGTAATGAGAAAATGACTTGTAACTGTGAAGCTATAAGGTATCATACCCTGGGGATTACAAAATAACGAAAAAGTCAAAGTGACCGAGATGCAAGGGAAAAACTTTTGTTTAACATTTCCAGAAAGACCACCAATTTGTTCGTTTACCAGGTTCGGCACGAAATCATAAATAAGCTCTACCAAGGATTGCCAAGCATTTGGTACTGACTTTCCTCCTCCATTTTTAGTAACAAAATAAATAAGAAGTAAGAACAAACTGAGACTTAGCAGCATAAACAAAGATGGATTTGTGAATGAGAAATAAAAGTCACCCAGATGCATTGGAATCAATGGGATTATCTCAAATTGATCCAACGGGCTGGAGATGCCCGAGTCTACACTAGAATCGTGAATAGTACTCGTAGATGGATCCGTAGTATTTGTAATCCTAGTACTAGAAGTAGAAGCTGTATCACTCGAACTTGAGTTAAGACTATTCTCATCAAATAAAAAGATGCGTCGAACGTTGTTAAACATAGTGATTTATTCATAAAAAAAAATTCCCTCCAGACAGACTGAACTCCGAAAAGCCTGTAGGACTAGTGTTTTTTTTGACTATATATGGTGGTTTGTTGTTGAAAAAAAAAGACATGGGAAAAGGAAAGCACTAAACTGTGCACGCTAAGAGAAAAGGTTTCTTTGAACCTTGTCAAATTTATGTACCCGACTGCTACGCGACTCCTCATCTCAAAAGATTCCAAACTATAGGAAAATTTCAGAGTTTCGGAGAGCCCGGAGAATCCTTTGAAAAGCCCGGGTATCCCGCGTCCCCAATCGGGAAATTTCCTCCAGATAACTGCGGTATGTACGCGGGGAGAGCGCTCGTCCACGATGATAAAAGACAAAACCGCGTATAAGATGACGGTTCATTAATATATTAAAAGGGGGAAAGCCCTGATGAACTAATGCTGCTTCTACATGCCTTTCCACGAGGCTTTGCACTCTGACAGTTTCCGAGATTCTTTCTAGGCTCGGAAATTCCCCGAGTGTATTAATGAGGAACCGGCGATAGAGCTCATCCTGTCTTTGTATTTCAGACAGGAGAGGCTGGTCCAATACCGGAATTGCTGGTGGAGCGGGGTGAAGTTCGGGAGCTTCCAGAGGTGCTTCCGGAATCCGCACAACGGGCGGTGAAGGCGGCCCCTCCGCACCGGCCACTCCATCGCATGCCGCGAAACCTACAAAGTCCCCGGTGGCTAGCCATAGTATAGAAAGAATGTGGGGTACAATCATAATGAAATACGGTAAATCCAAATAGAAATTGCCCATTTCGTTATAATGGAAAAATAGATAACAATAAAGAAAAGCCCAATAGCCTCCTAAAAATAGGAAGAAACAAGCAAGGTCAGGAATGTGATTGGACCATGCTGCTCCAGCCAAAGCTAGAAAAGCTGCAAGAATAGCGGATCCAGTCCCGAAGACTGGCTGCCATCGTAATGGCAGAAAGGGAAAGAACGTAGCAAAGCGATTCATAATCAACTTTTGTATAAGCCCTCTTGACACCAGTACCTCTGTCCCGACATTTGGTGAGATAGGGGGAATGCCTACCAAAGGTAAAGGGGAGCCTTCATGCAAATCTATTGAAGGGTCACCTACGTTAGCTGGTGTCCACAGTGCCAAAGTTTCAATTTGGCTCCGTGCTGGTAGCCGGCGTGTCACTCCAGGTTCTAGTTAATAAGAACGTCTGTTACGTGCGTCCTCCCTAGGACTGGGCCGGATTCGAACCGACCAAGAAAGGGCAAGTCAAGTGCCATTCTTCTAGGCCAAAGACAGTCCAATCTCAATCCAATCTCACTCACTTATTCACTTATGATATTTTGAGTTAGCCCTCTCCACTTGCTTTCAACTCTCGTGATAGGGTCGCGATTACCTTTTCCATTTCGTCATAGCTAATTAGAGATCGTTGCCCATCACTCAGCGATTTAGGAGTAGGAATCGCTACCATGAGATGGAAGTGGTTCACATCACCTACGTAATTTCAACAATTGCTTTTGACTAGTTAAGATAAACCGAGTCTTCGTCACAACACAAATGGAATTGCGAATAAGTTATATAGAATAGAAAAGCAAACCTTTGCTTTGGGGCGAAGAAAGAAGGGCTGAGGCAAGGGAATTTTAGCTAGAGAAAGTCAGGTGTGAATGATTGGCTTGTCTTGTCTAAGGCTGACCGTACCTAGTGCTTAGTTAGTCGTTTATCTTTGAGCGAGAAAGATGAAGCTCCTTATAAATAAATAAACCAGGGGCACTGACTTTCATTCCCGAAGGCTAGGCAGCAAGTGCAGAAAGGACTTCAGGGGAGGACTCATTTATGTGAGAAAGTCTTTTATAAAAGATATTTTACGGATTCGATTACAGCATATGACAGATGCTTTAGTTTACTTTATATCTGCTTATTCTAAGAGGTAAGTAAGCTTCCTCAAATCCTTTATAGAACCCCTTAACTCAACCGAATAAGGAGAGGTTTTAGGCGGAAGAAAAGAGCTCGGCTTGCAGTTGAACTATAGACAAAGAGCTCTAGCTGGAAAGGGCGCTCGAAGCAAAAGAAAGGAACGAAAACAAGAACATCGGTCATTCCTATTCCGATCTTCAAAGGCTAGCTGCTGACTCAACCTCTCCTCGCTTACTATGAACTACCAAGCCAATCTCTCCTGTTCAGTCTTCTTAGGATAAAGCTTTCACTGGAGTTTCCTACTCTAAGTTCAGTGACCTGGAATTCTGAATTAATAGAACCCGCACCAGGCGCAAGTATGAGCTCAATCCTTTCTGCCATTCATATTTCAGCTGATGATACACCATAAGAAAGAAGAGGGATAGTGAGCTACTCACGGTGCAATACACAAAGTTTAAATGATGGGAAAGAGGTCGAAAAGTTCTTTTGAGAGTTCCACCGTGATAGATATAGTTTATGACTCGGCCATAGGCAGAAAAGCGGGTTGAAGGAGATCATGTTAGTATTCGAATTAAGTGGGGTCTGCTAGGGTCGTCCTATGAATAGAGAAAACTTTCCCCATTGCACTCACTAGCAGCTTTATCATTTCCCATCTTAGTAGGAGCTTTCCATTCCTAATGTGGATGTTGTGGAATTATCTACAGGTTCTCGTCCACTTACCGTTGACCTCTCCTCCCACTCCAGCAGTAGCAGATGTATAATCGGAAAGGTGGGATTCCCGGTTGATTGGATGCTTCCGTTAGACTCCTTTCATTTAAGGGCACCTAGCTTACAATCACTAGTGAAAGAGTGCCAACTAGCGAATCTGTTTACAACCATTCAAAATCTTGAATTTCCGCTCGAAAGCAGTCATTTGTCGGCTTGATAGCACAAAGCACGATCCCCTCCGGAGAGTCAATTTGCTGTTAAAGGACGGGTACCATCGCCAAAAAACGGACAATCGATCGATCGTCCGCATCTGCTATTGATCTCGTCCTGACCGAGATCTATTCTCATCTTGTGGGTAATCTCCCCTCTCACTCTCCACTTTCATGTCCATCAGAGAAAGCTGGCGCATCTTTTCGTTCATCAGGCTAGCGTCTGTCCCGATGATAGAAGGAGAAGGTGAAAAATAATCAACGCAGCTTGTTTCAAAGACATCTCTCTCCATTTCGTTAGTGATTATGCCCCAGCTCGGAACTTAGACTTTTATTAGTCATATGTGGAACTCGGATTCATTCTCCAACCCCAAGTAAGTCAATTGCTTCTCTTCCCGCCATCTTCTATTGGTGGCACTCCTTCCTTGATCTCATATGCCGGTGAACCAGGCCGAATTGGATCTCTTCCCGACCCCCTTCCCTTACCTCATGCATTGAAGTAGTCCGATACGCGTAGGACTGTTTGGTCTTAGTAGGTGACCGCTTGGCAGTAATCGTTTTCCCTCCTTCTTCCTTGTCTGATCCTATCCTTCAGGCTTTACAGAGTCAGGGACTAATGGGACTGGGACTGAAAATAGTAAGATAGAAAGTCTGACCTCGGGGACTTAGGCTTGCTACTATTTTGCCAACTATGAGTCTGCAGGTCAACTTGCATCTCTGTTCTATAAAGCAGGTATGCATCCACAGAAAGCACTTTACCAGTTGGGTAGAAAACAGAACTTCGTATATTGGTTCTATTTGAGAGCAGACTCGCTGCGGTGTATCCTTTGTAGCGCAACGCTCTCTCTAAGTCTTTCTCAACGGCGAGCTGCGACTTGGCTATTGCTTCAAACGTCTCATGGTCCCTTTCCGTTAGTAGATCTAAATACGGCAAAAGCTGCCATTTGATCTCTTCCAAACGAAAATGGTCGGGGATCAGGGGCCGGTCCAACTCCGCCCATATGGTATCTAGTGAAAAAAATGGCACTCCTGCCCCTGAGGAGGATGCCGTTGGCGGCAAAACATGCAAGCACGACTCGTTCAAGTTAAAAAGAAAGGGTAGGAAGAGAATAAAAGAAGGAATGAGATAACAAGAAGCAAAGCGAGAGGCCTTAAACGTTAAGGGTTCTCGACTGGTAAGAAGAGGAAATTGAGACCTCATCCCTAGCTTCTTTGGCCGAGCGTATTCTAATGCTTTTTTGTCCCTTCACTTTTTCTAGGGCAAGATTTAGACTTAATATTCTATTGCAGAGAGGAAAGGAGCGAGAAGAAACTTCCTTTTCACAATCTGTAGCCGGGGAATCCGTTGTCAGTTCGCGTCCTAAACCCGATTCTTCTGGTCCATCGTGAGTGATTTGTCAACAGATTTGATAGTAAGGGGTTCACCAGTGCATCGTAGCAGGTAAGAAGAAAGGGAGCAGCTTTCGCTTCTTCACCAGGAATTTCTATGATAAAGTTGACCGGTAAAGAGCTTCTTTCGCGTTAAGCGAACATCAGAAAACTTCTATCCTGCCTTGTAATGACTTTGAGCTGACTTAGCTACAGGCCGCTTCGCTGGGACTTTTGTTTTGACTAGTGAGACCAAGATAATCAACCTAGGAAAGATTAACAAATCATTCTCCCTAAGTCACAGACTAGGGCAACTATTAATAGGAAATAGAAGCAAAGTAGCTACACTTTCGTGCCAGCTAGAACTGCATCGAAGCCAGCTATAAGCCCGGAGTCGAAGACAGATGGTAGCGTATTCTAAGTAGTTGATCTCACGTGCTATCCGAAAGTCTTCTTAGTCTTCGTCTGCTCTCAATGAGTCAATGCCCGGAACAGGCTCTTAATTAAATAGAAATCCCGTTAGTCGTTAGAAAACTCGGAGTTGAAAACTACTAAGCTTTTTGCCTTGACCTTGACACTAGTCTTAGCCTTTCCCAGGGCACCTTTCCTTCTTTCCTTGGCTTGGCGGGAAGGGCTACTACTGGGATCTCCGGTTCTGCTTCGCTCCTCAGAAATGCGGACGGTGCTTGGATCTGTAGAACATGCAGGAAGGTTGGCGAATGAAAGCTAAGTCTGGGCGTCGAATAGCCATTAACATCATCATCAAGGAATCTATGAATGCCCGGCGGTCCTTCCTCGAGAAGGTGGTAGCCAAGCTCCTGAGCTAAAGCATAACTTGCGAGAAAGTCCGCACTACGCTTCGCCTCTCTGTAGACGTGGCACACTTCAACATTCCAGTCTCTTTCTAATAATCCACGGATGACCAGCAGCATTCGAGAGTTTTCCTTGATCAGGGAGTTTTGAGCATTGATCATCTGGACAAGAGTTCCTTTGTCAGACTCCACTTGAACCTGATTCTAGCCCTTCGAACATGCTAAGTAGAGGACATCGTAAACGCCCCACAGCTCTGCAATCATAATACTGCATGAGGAGAGTCTTTTCTTCTTCACTCTACGGAGGACCAATATAAAGCTTTGGAATCGAAGGCAGGTAACCTCTTTCTTTGGTAGCACGATCAAATCGAACGATTGGATAAATCCTGATATAGAGAATGTGATTATGACTTCGAAAAGAACGTATAATGAATGGGAATCATACAAAAGAAGACCAACGAGAGAGTCCGACTTGGATGTGTGAGGAAAAAACAGCTCAAGAATGAATCCGGCGGTTAGAAAGAAACTATATGCTTAACATACGGCATTCGGTGCTTGGCCTTTTCTTTTTGCACCCACTATCCCTGAAGGAATTTCATCCATTATCCATAACGGCTGAACCATTTCTCTTATTCTCATGACGAATAAGCCTATTCACCGATTGAAAGAAAGGTGCAAGAGTGAAGAACGGGCTACTGTTTTGCTTAGTCTTAAGCGAGTGATTGTGCGCTTTGTTCGAAGCATACTAATACACTAAGACTATAGAGGTTGCCCTCTTGATCGTCAGGCCGCCCGTACGTAGAAGCTTTCTAGGCGCCACGGGGAAAGCCTGATGCACAATCCTTATGTGCCGGTTGATCAACGTCTGCTCCAGGATGGATAGAACGAAGCTCGACCTTTGCCTTTTGGAGAGGTCTTTCAGACCGGAGCTAAAATAAGCATTCATCGCCCCAAATCTTCTTAACGATCAGTCTTTACCGGCCCTTTTCCAGAGGAATCTCTCGCTCCTTTTTGGAGCGCCCTTCTTGACTCGAGTAAAACAAGCTACCGACCGGTTCCACAAAACCGGTTCTCTTACACCAAACAAGTTCAAAGCTATAAGTAACAAGACTCGGTCCTGCTCTGTTCTAAATCTAAAGGCACAGGTTTCAAAACAAATAAAGAAAGAGTTCCATAAGTTTTTCCAAACTTACTTTCATCAACGATCTACGACCACTCTGATCTAAGGCGAAGCTTATCATAGACAAATATCACAAAAGCAAGATATAAATAGTAACTTCCTTATTCGATAGTACACTCTTTCGCTTATTAACAAGACTTCCGTCGATTTCCCCTCGAGGTTGACCTCACATCGCTTTATTCAAATACTATCTTTAAGTCAGGGGTGGCTAAAAAGCGATTCTTTCAAAATCCCCCACCTTAGAAGAGAAGAGACAGTCTGACTATCTCTTGTGCCAGAATTCAGGCTCAAGGCCACTTAACGAGACGAAAAGAAAGAGATTCATCTCACTCCCTCGCCTTAGATGCAAGCTCTATTAAGCCCCCACTTTTCTTTCTAGATGAGGGATAATACTAGCAAAAAGGGGACATTTAGAGGTTGTTAAGAGACTTCCGCAGGTGGAATGAATGCTGCTCTTGTTCTTTCAAGGGGCGCTCATTAAGCAGCCTTGGGCAAACCGAAGGGATGGACTTAAAAAATCAAACTCTTTCTTGAAACGAAAGAATATGAAATGAAGAATGACAGGGCTAGGTAAAAGGTGCATTAGAGCAAGTCACTTATTATCCCCACCCACAGGAGGTAAGGAACTGGGACGGAATGCGAGCCAGAGGCAGTACATCCTTTCCGGTAAGCAGCACGTGTGGGTGTGCTTATTTGAGAGTAACAAAGGAAGTAGGAGAAAGGTTCATGAGCGGGTGGCTAATATATTCTCGACAAAATAAGTCCCTCAGTCCTCAAGTCAATCAAGAGGCTAAACTCGATCTATCTTTCCGGCTTAGCCGAACTCCTCACCTGGGGTGACTGAAGGATATTCTGATTCAAGCTCTGAAGCGAATTCTTTTCTCTATTGTACTCTCATCGACATCTCCTTACGCTGATTCAATAGCAGCTGGGTCGTGAACAAGAGCTGAAAGACGTTCAAGCTCAAAGCTAGTCTTTCTGTCATAATATATGATATTTCTTTCTACTCTCGAGTGACTGGCTTTCCTTTCGAGCAGACAAAGAAGAAGCCCACGGAGCGGTAGCAGCTACGACATCTTCCTTCTGGGCTTACTTGCCAAGTCCAATAGCAAGGGATTCTGTACCAGCAAAGCATATTGTTCCGGGTCTTCCCTCATAGTTCTAGCTTTCTAAATCAGTCTGATCGGTGCGGGAAAAAGTCCTAAATCAGTCAATCCGGAAGTTCCTGCCTTCCCCAGAGTTCTTCCTTAGAGGGTTGGCACAAAAGCAGCAGATATTGAAAGTAATAGCAAAGAAGGCTAGGCTACTCGAAGCAGATTCTATTAGATCTTCCTAAACCGTAATTCGCTAATCTCGATGAAAGAGCAGGTAACTACATAAGGCAGCTTTCCCCGCTCTGTCTTCTCTACGATTTACGGGTACTTACTCATGCACGGAATCAAACTTCAGGATGTTGCCTGATGGGACGCATGTATCTGAGAGCTTTGCTAAGGACTTTGCCTGGGTTGAACCCCTCTCTTCTAGTGTAGCTAGCCGCCCTTCCTCCAAGACTTGAATCAGGAATAGAATTTCTGTACTATTTTGCCAACTAAGGCACTTTCTTTTCCTCATTAGGTTGATTGCCCATTGGCAGGTGATTAAATGAGATTCTATTTAGTCTAATCTGCGCTCCTGCTTGCCTGCTTCTTCCTCCTTCTCTCTCCTTTAGGGAGGGATAGATGGATTGAACCTCTCCGGTGGGGAACTGAACTCTGTTTTTCGGGGCTAGTCCTCCTCCTCCGTAACCAGTCCCGTCGTTCGTTGGTCGGTACTTATTGCTTCGCTCGAGTGACGCCTTATAGGGGCCAACAAGAAAACTCCCCATAGCTAACGCGCAGCCCAGCCCTCTATTTATCCCAGCTGGAGAGTTTTGACTTGCCCTACTGGAGATTCCAACCCAACTATGTAATATTCCATCACTTAACACGTGATATATCTCTGGTTTCGGAGTAGTCAAATACAGTCTCTGATCGAGAGAAGCCAGATCGCTATCGCTATTCCGGACTTGAGAGTCCTCTTTTTCTTTAGAATTTCTTATAAGATACCTCGCCTTTGATTCGCCGGGCTTAGAAGGAGTTTTCAGGTCAGAGTAAGAATGTGTATTATTACTTAGTGGCGGAGAGGAAGCCAAACAAACCGGCCGGCCCGGCCTTTTAATCAATCTAATTGCAACTAAGCTAATATGCGCCAAAGCCAGGTGTCAGAGAGAGGTAAGCTCTAGTCAGTCTAGTCTGCCTATCCGCATCAGAAGAAGAAGCAGTTGGATCTGTTGCGGAAGAAGCGTCAGAAGGTCTAACTATAGCGGGAGCAAGCACTGGCCCGTCATGTGATAGGGGCAGGACTATTTCCGAACACTTTCTAACCGAACAACCTCTCCGAATCGAACCCTTTTGAGCCAGCCAACTTTTGCTTTTGAGCCTCCTTACGGCAATTCAAACCAACTCTCAAGCCAAGCTAACTCACCGGCAATTCGAACCAACTCTCTCGCCTACTTTCGAAGTTCGAGACCACGCCAAGATGCGAGCGAGCGCGGCCGCCTTAATTGCTTAACAGAATTCGAGGGACCAGACTCCCTTGTTGGAAGAAAAGAAAGAGTGACCTTCCTTCTGGTGGATGTTTCCCCTCTGGTGGGTTTTTCCTTCGGTTCGGTTAGCGCAAAATGCCTATTTTGTTTTGGTATAACCAAAAAATAGAATTGCCAATGATGGACCCTAATTCAGTAAATCGAGAGGAAGGTTTTTCCGCTTCTGTTGATTCAGCAAAAATCAAGTTATTCCCCGCCTAAGGCTAGAGACAAATCGAACCCTTTCGAGCGTCTTTGAACCAACTCTCTCGCCTCCGCATCTGGACCGGCGCCACTAGCGAATCTAGTCTAGTTACGCTATTTTCTGTTTCAGTTCAGGAAAGCAAGCTAATCATCTGTTTCAGTTGCTGCAAAAGCAGAATCAATCATGTAAGCCTGGCCCAAGCCAACTACCTTTTCTGTCTAATCCCCTATTCCGTTTACGGCATGGACTACCAGGGTATCTATCTAATCCCGTTCGCTCCCCAGCCCCGGAAAAAGCACCGGATTGAACTTTAGCTTTGCTCTTCGGAAGCCTGAACTCAACTACCGGTAATCATACCCATGGTATGTTTTTCAAATGGGATTAGATTTAGTAAGATAAGCCATAGAATGAAGATTATAGATCAACATAACCGGTCTATCCCTTAGTTCATAAACCGATTCAGCAACTAGGAAGTCTCCATCCTCTATCGGTCTACTTTGTACTTCTCTCTATTCTCTGGTCTTGCTACCACCCTCTCCCAGCTCTACTCTAGTAGCCCAGGTTGGGATAGTCTAATCTGTTTTGCTTAGTTCTATTTGAACTACTCCTTGCCCCTGCCCTTTCTTTCTAAAGGCCCCTCAAGTACGTAGCCCCAAGCCCAAGCGTCATGCCCTGAAACCGTTGGTTGAGACGATCTTTCGACAGGATGATATCAATGCTTGTTTCCTGCCAGTTTGACGAGAAAGAAAGACAGACATTCCAGAAGCTTCACTTGTGACCGTGACCGAATCACAGAAAGAGAACGAGTGAGGTGCTCTCATTTCATTCCCAGCCGCTTGGCTGATAATGAGGAAACAAATTCTACCTTTACCGATTGGACTGGTTCAACATCTCCACAGGACGCCCTACCAGTTGGCGCAAGGACTGCTTTAGCCCTGGGACCAAAGAACAAAGGGAAGCTCAGCTCTCACTACCAGTGAATGATGAAATGCCTCGACTTAGAAACCACAGCCCTTCTGTCGAGAGGACCAAATAAATCCTTTTTATCAAAATAGAATCTTAGGGATGCCTTGCAGTTGAAGCCTCTGGGCTTAGCCCTACTATGACCGAAGAAGACGATTTACTAAAGATAAAGAAAAAAGACTCCATGAGCCAGTTACGCCACTTCAGCACAAGGTCTTGAATAGCCTATACGAATTCTCACAAGGAGAGAGACGACCCTTCCTTCTCTTACGCGGGACACGGAGATGGAAGAATGGTAGGACCTACTTTCAGACTTAGCCAAGGAACGACCGAGACCTCGAACATGAGAAAGACTGACGCCTAATTCAGGAAGACCTACCACCCACACAGCAAACCAACGCTCCCCTTTTAGTTCGGAAAGAAGAAGGGTTGCGCCCGGGTGAAAGACTATGCGGGCCAAAACGACCAGAAAAAGGAGCGGGAAGGCATGGTCGCAAGACCCCGCTTTGAGCCATCGAAGACCAGATGATGGGTTACGAAGATATACAAGGAAAGAGACGCTCTGGAATACCTGGAAGTGAATCATGGGTTACGCCCAGAAAAGGCGGCCCTTTCATTTCTGAATGAAGCCTTACAGACGAACTATAGAAGGAGACAGGCTTCAGCCTTTCCAGAGTGAGCGCCATACATTACTGTAGCACACATAGGTCCCCAAAGATAAAGGCTTTCGTCCTTCCTGAATATTATATTATGGGAACTCTCTTCTATATAATAGTTTTAGAAATGCCGATTTTCCCGCTAAGGCGATAAGGAAAAAGAGAGGGGCCCTTAGTATGTGGAAAAAAAGACAAAGCTGCAGGAGAGACCTCGCTTTCTTATGGATGCTCCTGTTACCGAAGATCCAAAGCAAAGGAAGAGCGAGCTCTGATTCCCAGTTCGTTAATCAATAGAAGATACAAAAGGGTTACTTCCTTTCTACACAGGAACGGAACGAGTTGACCAGACCATTCAACATCCGAAGGACTCTTACCGCTGGAACGACCGATGTCTGATTCATTTCTCGCTCACGACCCCTTATTGCACTCACTCTCTTTCGATAGAAAAAGGGAGAACGGGAGTTGAAGAGTAAGAAAAGGTCCTCCCCTTATACCTTTAGACCTGACCAAGAGAAGTAACACCGGTAGCCAATAACTCAGAAAGAAAGGTCCCTCGAACTTTCTCCGTAGTTACGCGAGTGCTCAGATCAATACCGAAACACATATGGAGTGCCTGGCCCGGACCAAAAAGAAAGAGCACAAGCAGGACTCCCTGCACCCGCGGGAGGGATGACTTTGAATCCATACCGAAGAAAATGGACGACTTGAAAAAGGTCTCCATAGACAAAGAGACGATCTACACCGAAACAGAGAAAAGACATTAGGAGCACTCATTCCTTGTACCCGGGGAACTGATTCATAAGGAAGGGGATCTACACCAGACAAGGAGTTTACGGCCGGTTCCCATATAGACACTTTAACTCACATTGCTTTAGGCAGTACTATTCTTACTAAAGAAGAAGACTTACTGAAAGAGGGAGCAAATCCGTCACTGGACGAGGAAGGAAATGAGAAAGAAAGAATATTGATTGTGACTAAAGTCAAGTTACACTTATAAGTTCGAAAGAAAGGAAATAGAATTTTATACCCCCTACCCGTACTATGGTCCTCTCGCTTTGCTCGAGCATCTTCCGAACCAGCACCTGCACGTATAGTATTTAGGTAGCAGTAAGAGAAAGAGGAAGGTCCAATCATGCTACTTTAGAAAGATGCTTAACCCATGCCATCCCTTTCAGCCTTAGAAAGTGAAATCCCATAATCTATCATTCTAAAAAATTCCCCAAAGGGCGTTCAGAAAAACCGTATAGAGAGCGGGCTGCACCTAGCTTAGCCTATCCAATATCCGATTCAAAAGAGCTTGGATTGCTGCTTTCTTTTCCTCTCTCTGTATAAAGTAAGTCAGTCCCAGTATTGGGCAGAGCCCATTGTCAAAGGATCCTTTCGCTGGAATGCAAGAATGAATCTCAAAAAGGTCTGCTCTCGCAGTCAGGATTGCTACTTTGTAGATTTCCAATAAAAGGTATACGTCCAAATCCATTTTTCTTTACCCGGACTATACCCCTATGTATTCTACTCGTATCGTAGCATGAGACCCTCTCGGAAGTTGTTGAAGATCTAAATATTAAATCCCGGGCAAATTGATTCTTCAACTATATCTGTCAATGGGGAGATCCGATGACGGACCACACAAATAGGGATCGAACGTTTTCCTTTCTCCTACTATTAAAGTGGGGTGGTTGGGCGCGTAGAAGGTCTCATTATCTTAAAAGACGGTAGACAAGACAGGATTGAAAATAGATGGAAAAAGAGGCCCTTGAAAGGTGCAAAAGTAAGTAGAGCCCACTTACGGAGAAATGTCTTTTTGAGATAAGCATAATTCAAATTCCTTTTAAGCCCTAGATGAGACTTGAATAAGCGAAGCGTAGTTGCCAAATAGCTGTAATTTACCCTTAGGCCATACGTCATACTTCCCCTCAGAATGGTTACTGGACAAGAATAGGCCGAACCAAAGCTAGGAGCTGTTGATCTGTAAGTCTTTACCCTGTACTGGACAGGTGAACACTTGTCTCTTGACTAAGCTTCTTTTGTCTCAAAAAGAGCGCACTAAAAGATTAACATTAACAAAAATGAACTCTCGGAAGAAACTACCATTGCTGAATTATTTCAACAACTTGCTGAAATTCAAAACTAGCTACTACCTTCCTTGAGGGCATTCCCTAGCCTCCTACTTCTTCTCCTGTGACAAAGTAGAATGAGACAGGAGCCACCAGGTTTGAGAATAAGGTGGAATTCCTGGATCTAGTGGCCAATGAATCACTGATCAAAAAGAATGAAACTAATCAAAGTAATGAGCTGTTAGGGGAGCAGTACACTAGAGGTAAGATTCTGTCAGCAAGACTGAAAGTAGAGGAATCGCATCCCTTTATCCCTTTCCTAAGGTAAAGCAGTTTTCAACTCCGACCCTCTAAAATAAAAGAATGGGGTACCCGAACCGAGCTCCTCAGCGGCACCTGCAACTCGAATAAATCCTGCTCTTGATAACGATCCTCCATTAAAGAAGTGTTAGGAATGCGTTTCCCTGGTATCGGTGTCCTTAGGCTGGGGGAAGAATCTTTCCTTGTCTTTTCTCTCTTCTAGTTCGCCACTCAAATAGCGTATGTAAGGCCTCTCTTCCTAACGGCGCATGTGCGACTGCTACTGAGGCTGATATGCGACATCCCTAACTAGAGGAAGGGATACCAGAGATGGGATCGAGCCCACACTCGGTTCAAGGCTTTAAAGAATGAATACCTGAGTGAATGGGAATCCGATAGTTCTACCAGCCTGGGAGGAGGAGTCAGAGGAAATAAAGCTGATATAAACAGCTCCATATTAGCGAATTGCCTCTTTTGCCCGTTGAGTGCTGTGAGGAGTTTGCTCCATCTCCGATACTTATCGTCGAGCTACTCCCTGTCTATCTAGTGGGGACTGCTTGCCCTACCCTAATCGAATTTTCGAACTCATCTATCGGTCGGAACAGGTCTCGCTAATCACTGAGAGACGATGTTCATTTGATTCCGATTCTTTTTCTGGCTTACCCAACAGCCGCTCTGATGACTTTCTTTCCTCGTCACGGAAAGAAAGCGGGTTCAACTCGTTGCCGAAGTCCTTCCTCTCCCACAACCAACCATACCTTCTTTTCGGTGGCCTATTCCTTTTGTGCCTAATGTTGGGGTTCTCGGTTTGGTGGTGCATCGCACCTGAACAACTACTACTAAAGCCTGCTACACTGGGGGCACTAGACCCAAAAGAACTGTTTAGGATCGCAACGGACACCCGCTTTCAAGCCATACAGTCTTTCGCCCTTGCTTACTTTTTAGATAATAGTTGGGAGTTCTCAAAAAGCATGAACTTATGGGGCTAGGCTATTAGTTGTTTTGGTTCTTTCTGCTTGGTAGATGAACTCAGTGTCGTGCTTTAGCCGAGCCGTTTCAGTAGGTTCCACAATTGAGCTATTAGGTGATGCCTCCCTCCAACTCCTAAGTAAGGGGGAGTTCCGCACAAGAGAAGAGGCACATAAAACCTTACCAAGTACTGATCGATGCCAAGTCGAAGAAAAATTAGACCGCTATTCCTGGTGTAATTCTTCTATCTGGTAAGTTTCGAGCTTCTTTAACAAGAGATAAATGCTTCTGAAAGCTATCGTAATTCCGTTTTCGCAATCCCTCTCTCCTTTCAGTGATCTCATACCTCTTCGCTTAGCTCGAGTGATTTCATACCTGCGGGAGACTATCCCCTTCCTTCTTCTTATAACGCGAGTGACCCATATCTATAGCCAACAAGGGCTTTCCTCACAGCTTCACAAGTAAGTTCCCCCTTTTCTAGAGCAGCTAGCACACCAATTCCAACAATCCCGTCTATTGCTCCTTCTCCCGTCCTTCTTACTGCTACGTGGGAAGAGCTTTTTTTCAATTCATTTCGATAAGAGCCAAAGGAGTCTTCCTCTCTAGTAGCCCTTCCGACAACAGATTCAATTGCAGCAGTTACTCTAACAGCGGCAATCGCCCATGGTTCTGCTCTACTATATTCATTATGACCCAAGGCTCACTCCCTGCCCTAAGCTAAGCCCTACGGTTCCTTCGCTTCCCGCCGTTAAGAGTTCTGGCTTCTAGGGCAATAAGAGTTAAGGACAGTAGTTAGCAATCCCGGTATTCAAAAGGAAGAAGCAAGAATTGACATTTCCTCCTCGGCAAGTAGAGTTACCTCAGCCAGCCAGCTAACTTCCTAAGAATTTCGTAGTCGGCGATTGTGAAAAAGATAAGAGCGGAGCTCCTCAAAGGTTTTTTTCTTCGCTTACGCGCGGTTCATCTGGTGCATATTCTTTAGTTGGGTGGGAGCTTTCCCCCATCTTGGCTAGACAGGTTTATAGGCCGATCTTCTTACTTCTCTTCGCATCTCGAAAGACGCAAAAGATCTGTTATTAGCTTATTCAAGCAGTCGAAGGTCCTTAATCTTTTTTTCCTACTTGCCTTTTTCCTTACAGCCTATATAGACTGAGGGCATTCTCGCAGCTACTTCTTGCAAACAGCCTTTTTGTCCTAACTGCGCATTTGAAGCTTCTTCTATCAAAGAGCTTGGGCATCTTTCGATGAGTAGGTCCGGAAAGAGACTGAAGGCATCCCTATGTGGTTAACATTTCCCTGAGATGCCCAGCCTTTATAGACAAGTAATCCATCCCGCCATGGATTATTGCGCACTTTCAGTGTGAATAAGAAGAAGAGCAATCTCTAGTTTCGAATCTAGTCTCGGCATCAATCCCAAAGGCCTCTAGTCCCAGAAAAAGACTTCAAAGAAGTAGCTCGTGGAACTGAGTTCCGCTAACCGCTTCTTGCTAACAAAGCTGTCCAATTCAATGAATGTGTTTACGTCCTCTCTTCTTAGTCTACGATTATCCCTGCTCTTCCTCAGATGTGGATATCTTTACCTGGTCGAAAGTAGAAATGTGTGATTGGCTTCGTCCCGGTAATTCCTTCCCCTCAAGAAATAGCAGTAGACCGTATTGTATTCAATAGTTGCCGAAGAGGCCAGGCCTTCCTCACTGCGCATTCTCCGCCATTGATTCTAGCACACCGGAAACCCTCACAGTAAGTAAGAGTGGATAGGCTTACACCGGTTAATTGAAGCTTTGGTAGATGATGGATGACCGAATCAGGGAAAAGTGTGGCCCATTCATCGCTCGCCAAGGCCCTATCCAACCTTGCCAGTCTAGTCCCCCTTCGTAAAGTAGAATTTGTGCCTACATAGCCCAAATCGATTAAGCCCTTCATCTGCACGAAGTTTTGAAAAGAAGAAGAGGAAGGCCTAGTACCTCGGGCTCCACCTTTCCTGTCCTCAGAAGTTATAGTAGCATTCCAATCTCCAGCTAGGAGCCATGGAAGGGACATGTTCATCATGATGGCTGAAAGGTCTTGCCAGAAGAATTTCCTTTCAGTGGGCTTTGGGCTCCGCCGAGAAGAAGAAGCGATTCTCTCTACTATGATAATCAATGGTTGAGTGGAGAAATGGACGGTGATTGATCAGGATTTCCACCTCGACCTTGTCTGACCAGAGAAGGCAAATGCCGCCGGAGAAGCCATTGGCCTCAATTCTATGAGAGCAGAGGGGAGGCCAATCCGGATAATTGTCTTGTCAGCTTGCTTACCCGATATGCGTGGCTCGAGAAGAAGGACAATATCAATCAACTAATCCATCACGAAGGACAGGAATGAATGAAGCTGCACCTTGGCAGTTCCAGACCAAGAGAGACATATTCATGAGAGAGAGGGGGATTAGTGCTCCATCTTGGAGCTTTCTTCATTCTTTTTCTGTCCGTTATGACCCTTTCCTCGCTAAGTTCATCTAGAGATTCATTAATGGCTTTGATTCTATCTTCAGACAGGGGTAAACTTGGGCCTTTGGACGGAAATTGGACATTCTTCACTTTGAGGCCCCTTTGTAGTTTCACCCCTGGAGACGAAAGCCCTTTATCCGGAGGCTTTGGGGGCATCTTCTCTTTCCGCGTGGATAAATTAGATAGCACGTGGATCTGAGCTGGCTGATCCTCTTTTGCTTGCGCATCACTCTTCTTCGCGGGTCCCTCAATGGCTTTTATTTTAAAGCAAGCCTAGCCGATTGAACTACAACGGCCGAATGCTTCTCTTGATCGAGTGAGGGAGAGGTACTTTCTCCTTACCAGTCGAGATACTGCCTAGCCTTGTACGGTACGCATTGGAGGGGGCATATAGATGCCAAACCTTCTTCGTGATAGACGCGTCTGTCCTGGGTTGGCTGGACGAGGCCTTGGGAGAGCTGGATTGGCGGTTTGATCTGGGTGGAGCAGCTTTTTTGCCTTTTGTCATCTTTGACTTTTGGCTCCCTAGGGTAAATAAGATTGATTTATCGGAGCGATTCCTTCTGCGCCGGAAACCGCGAAATCATTTGCCCTAAACCGATTCAAGTAATAGGAGGACTTTTTCCTCGGTAGAAGTAGGGATTGTTGCACAGTTGTGATTCCGCTTTCACAATAATAGGAGCCAAGAGTTCCACGTCTTCCTTCCTCGTAAGGCTATGTCCGGATCTAAGTCTATCTCTTTCTTCAACCTTCGATGATCCTCCTGCAGGCAAATCATCGAAGTCAAGAAGGAAGAAGTGATGGGCCTGATCTTCCAATATCGATATCTGATCCATAAGCTAGCTCTTGGTTAAGAAAATCCTGAAGATGCAGACCGGGGTGCAGTAAACGAACTTATATTCTCTTTCCTCCCCTCTATAGTTCTCCCCTTACATAAAAGGGGAGTAACAAAGCTTCTACCGTTTGAGGGACGCCGTGCGATCATACAACTACTCTACGTGGGCCTTAATCTGCGCATACGAAAAAATAAGAACATGTTTTCAAAGACCTCTGGAAATGCCTGTTTTGTCTACTTAACATAAGGGACGACTGCTTATCCATCATCTTTTATGAGTGAAAGAACGAGCTTTATGACTATTTTGATTTGAGTCGAAGGCCTTTTTACTCTTATAGTCTCTCGCTTTAGAGTTCTAGCTTTCACTTTAGCCTTCAATCATGCTTGAAGTGGGAAAAGTGCTACTCTGTTAGGAGTTGGGATTCGAGCTAAAGGGAATAGACCAAGGTAGGGTAGGGGAAGAGAGCATCAAGTAGGAATATAGCTTCAAGCTAGTCCGATACCTGATAGTAGTCTGATAATCCCGCTATGATCAATAGTATACGTAGAAATCAACCGAGACTTCTGAGATTGAAACTGGAAAGACGAAGGCAAGAGATTCTCTTATGTCTCCCACTGGCTCAAAGGGCAAAGCAACGGAAACTGGAAATGAAATTCACACGGAATCGAAAAGAGAAGGCCTTTACAATAAAAGGGGAATGTATTAAACAAGAGTACAATAGTGCCAGTGGGCGAGGAAGCAAGTTTGACAGCATATCCCATTTCATTTCCATGAATGACTGGCCTCCCCTCGATATTGATTTTCCACCTATCTCTTTTTTTTTTTCTCTCCGGACTGTACCAAAAGCTGTCCCAGGCAGGAAATTTATCTCCCAAAGCAGCAAGGGCTGGAAATGGAGCAAGACAAAAAAATGGAAAAAGAAAGTCAAACAATAGAAATCCAGCAGACAAGACAAGGAAAGCTACCTCTGTTAAGCTATCTGTGGCTATGTCGTTATGAGAGGATTGGCGATAATAGTGCCCTAATCTACGAGTTCTCCCATCATTCCTAAGGAAGATAACGTACCAGTCCTAATAGGGCAAATACCAGTAATTAATATCGAGCCGGTTGGAGTTGTTTTCTTTCCCCCCTACTATTTCTACTTTTTTTCTTGGTAGCCAATTTCTCACTCTTAAGGGTACTCGCGACCCGCCGACTGTACAAGCTCAATTCCACCATTGAATTCGATTGCAACACACCGATGCCATCGCCAACTGCTTCATCTTTCAAGCCACTCTTTCTAATGATTCGTCTATGACATCATTCCAGCTACCATCCGATCTTCCTTTGGATCTTGCTACTTTTCTCCTTTCAAATCTTTTTTTGAGCCACCACGTGGATTACCTCCATCACGTGGTCATGAACATCGAAACTGCTCACCTTCTGCACATATCACTCTACTTTCTTTTTTTTCTGGGAGAGCCAATAGAGAACTCAACAAGGGTATCAACTTTTGACTCGACTCGTTGAAAGAGTAAAAGCTCCTGACTAGCTTTAGAGCACACGGCTATTGTACTTCGCTATCGGTCACCGCATTGAAAGCGATCTTTATACGTTAGGTAAGTTAGCGGCGTAATAAGCCGGCCTTTGAAGAAAGAAAGAAAGACCGTTCCATCTTGTTCGAAAGCGGTCCACTCCGGAAGTAGTGGTGGCAAATCTTTGGGATGGACTTAAAAAATCAAACTCTTTCATTTCAACGTCTACTCAGTTTGCTATCTTTTTCAGGATCAGGATCGGCCTATCCAACCACTATGGGATATGAGGTTTTTCCTCGGCTGCACAATCCGATGTGCAGAACTACTGAACGGAAATGTTATCCTATTCCTCACTCGACTTCAACCCGCCCGGCTAGTTGCATCAAAGGCATTAATTGTTTTACGGAGTTCTTTTCCGAGAGGGACTTTAGGTAAGCAGGTCCCCCAAACGAAACGGTCTCAGAGTACGCAAGTCTGATTTCGATTGGAGAAAGAGGTCGGGTTAGGGCAGGAAGGCAAAAGCTGCCGTTGAAGCAGTCACGATATGAATCCATATTCTGGGCTTCGTGATTTATATTAGGAGTTGGTATACCCTTTTCTATGGAGCCGGAAAAGTTTTCAATCAAAGACAAAATTTCTCTTCGGGACGAAAACCTTCAATACCAGAACAAGGAAAATGGATGACGAACAGCGCCTGAACCCTTTTCTTTTTTTCTTAAACCAACCCCAGACGCCCAAAGGGAAATGTACTCAATAGATGCTCTCTGAGTAACTAAGGAAGTCAGGGATGAGCAAGACTGACTTTTTCCAAATATGAGGTAAAATACCTGTGAGCGCCGCAGCAGCCCGGACATAGACCTAATTTGGGTCCTCAACCCTCGAAAGAAAAGATCAAACTCGTCGAATCGAGGATCGGAATCGATCGCTCATATGTCCATTCCGTTCTTGCTTGCTTTCCTTCTGTTATGAGACAGAGCCACTATATGGCCATTTCTCTTTAGACAAATGACTGTCCCATTCCATTGCTGGAAAATACTACGTAGGATTCAGCCGCGTGGTGAACGAAACAACATTCATTGAATGAGTCGACGTGCCCTCCGCTGGTTCAACTTGAGCTGGAGGCTGGGCTTCCGGGCTTGCATAGTTTTGCAGCTCGTTACACCCTTCTAAAAAAGGTAGCCCCGTGACCAATTCCAGCTTCAATGAAATCAAGGACTTTAAAAGCAAAGTCAAAGATGGATTGGTAGGGAAAAAACCTCAGGATTCGTCGGTCAATAAGGACACCCCTCAGGGTGATCTCGGGGTACCTGAGGGCCCTACCGGGATCCAAGACACAGTCTCCGCCGGGTCTATGGGTAAGGAAGAATCCTATACCTCTACCTCTTTTTCCTTCTCTTCTATCGTAGGAGAACGATCCTTCGGATAAGTATTTTAGGTATAAGGGGGAATCCCATGGGGATCCAGCGTAATATCTCTCTGTAGTTCTTTCTCTCGTGTAGATACGGCTTGACAACTTTCGAATTCCTCATGTGGCCTGCTCTGATCTATCTTATTCGGCTGATTGGGTGCCTCATCGACAGGGGGAACATGCTCTTCTATTTTTCCATTTTTATATTCATTTTTGTGCGCATCTTGTCGCTGGAACAAAGGTTCCTGCGTTGGTCTTGGCTTCTGGCCAAAGATTTGTTTTTTAATCCATATCTTATCTTTCTTTTATTACAAGTTTCCGCTCCCCCAATAAAAAGGGAGACTCTCTCTCAGTCTATCCCAACCTTCGAGACCTTGCCCGATCCTAACCGAGCAAACCAAACCATAAATGAAATGAAACTCAATTTAAAAAGCATTAAAAGCGCTTCGATTTCCCTTCTAAATTGAGTTGAGCTACCTGAGCCTCAGCGTGGCCGCCGTGCTCTGTTCTCTCAAGCCTTACCCTCATCTTTCTTCTTCTCAGATCTTTCTCCCTGCGTTGGCATAGTCGATCTCATCCCTCTCAATCGTGTTTTTTTTGGGGCCACGTTCTCAAGCCACCTCGTTCTGTAACCGCCAGCCCGGCCTTGGTCGTTCGCCGGCATCGCCAAATTCTCCGTCAGAACGAGGAAAGAGATTTCCGCATGCGTGTGTTATTCAAAGTCTGAATCCTAGGGCGAGTGAGAGGATGAGTGAGAGAGTAGAGAGAGAGGGTGTGCACGAAGGATCACGGAACAACGATGCTTCTTCACCGGAGGAAGCCAAAGATTCATCAAAGGAGGAAGATGACTTGCGAAGGAGAAACATCAAGAAGATGAGCGAACAGAGTGAGACTGCGGGAGGAAAAGACAAGAGAGAAAGCAATGATGAAGATATGCCTGATGTTACTCAAAATGAGAAGGACAAGGAAAGGAACAAGAACAGCAGAAACCGCCAATGGCTAACAGAACCCAGATATCCTACAAGGCAAAGCTTATGGGACAAGAGGAAAAGGCCTTCACACAGGATTTTGATGCACAGATGAAGGAGTGGCTCCAAGAGGAGGCTGATATAACACCGGCTCTGACTGAAGAACAAAAGAAACTCCTTGACAGCCTTCCAAAATGGAATATGCCAGATGAGAGACTGAAGGAGCTTTGTAGGCCTTGGAAGGATGCACTCATAATCACCTTGTTGGGCAAAAATACAAACCTAAGGATGATGAGGGACCGTATTCAGTGGCTGCTAAAGACAACAAAGTTTGAGTTGATAGACCTACCGAACAACTACTATGTGTTCAGGACTGGGGACATTGAGCTCTGTAAACGTCTTCTTTTTGAAGGACCATGGATCATCCAAGGGCATTACCTAGCAGTGCAACGTTGGAGTCCTAACTTCAACCCCTATTGTAATAAGGTTCGCAAAGTAGCAATATGGATAAGGGTTCCTACACTGCCCATGCACTGCTATTCGGAGGAATGCATGTATGAATTAGGGAACATGATTGGAAGAACCCTAAAGGTTGACATGAACACACTTGCTCAGTGCCAAAATAATACCTCGGTGGAAAGGGGGAAATTTGCTAGGGTAAGCGTGGAAATAGATCTGAATAAGCAACTGCAATCTAGGGTGGCTATTCGCTCGAGAATCTATCCGATTGAATATGAGGGGCTGGAAATTATATGCTTCAAATGTGGATTGTATGGCCATAATCAAGATGAATGCCCCCTTACTGCTCAAACGAATTCCCAGGTGCCGGAAACAAACTCGCCGGATAAGGGGCCGACGGTAGAGCAAACCCAATCGCCGGCGACACCCCAACCGGAAAAACACAATTTGTTCAGCGTGCCAGGCGTGACTACCGAAGAGGCGTACGGAAATTGGATTCAGGCGAAAAAGACTTTCAAGCCAAGGACCGTTAGGGCGGAACCAGACAAAAAACCCCAGCAGAAGACGCAAGCCGAAGCAAAGTCAACCAATAAGGAACAGAAAAGCAGTTCTGGGTCGAGATACGATGCTCTGAGGAATATGGACATCCCTGTCAAAGATTCAGAAAAAGGAGGAAGTTACGCGGCTAAAGTACCTGGGAAAAGATGGAAGAAAAAAGAAAACAAGGATACTTACCCAAATGTAGCATCTGAACCTGGTATGAGTGGTCAAAAAGTGGATGGAGTTGAGGTAAAGGAGACAGATCATCCGACTGAGACGTTACATAAAAAAGAAGAAAAGAAGACAATGGTGGAGGACAAGAATGACGCTGCGAATAAAAAGAAGGGGGAAAGTAGGGTTAGGGAAGAAGTGGAAACCACGCGCGCTGAAGAGGCTGTCGTTGTTGATAAAGAACCCGAAAACCCAAGTCCACAAAAAAGCCCAACGCGGTTGGACAAAAGCAGGATGAGTGGAAAAAAGAGAGGAGTATTAAGTAGGCCCAAGATAGTCTCACCTTTACTCAAGAGAAAGCAAGCAGGCCGTGTTCATCAACTGGTGTTTGGGTCACTAATTGGCCAACTGGATATGGGCTCGAACCATGCCAATGAACCAAATCCCACAGATCCACGAGCTCATATCGCGGGTTCATACCAACCTCAAGTCGAAGGAGGAGAAAGCAGTCGCGTATCTCAACATGAATCCTTTGAGAATCAACTAGTCGAATCACCAAAAAGGCCTCCCGATCCATCTTTACTTCCTGAAGAGAATCACGAACAGGGCGGTCAAGAAACAAATGACATGTGGTTTGAAATTGAAGAGGAAGCGGGAGCCGGATACAGAGATGGCGATGAACAGATGCAAGATGACGCTGATGGCGATCCCAGGCATTAAGACGGTTGTATGTCTCTCTTTTCCCAATTTTATGTTATCCATGTCTATGAACATAAATATGAATATGAGTATTTTGTGCTGGAATTGCCGGGGGGCTGCAGCTAAATCTTTTATTGGGAGAGTTAAAGATGTTTTGGCAGGGAAGAATGTTAGTATTTTCGTCCTTCTTGAGACCCGAGTCAGTGGTGTTAAGGCGGACCGAATAATAAGGAAGCTGGGATTCAACACGTGGATCAGATTAGAGGCGACAGGATATGCGGGAGGAATATGGATCCTTTGGAACAAGGAAGAGACATCCATCCGGTATATTTCTTCTACTACCCAGTTCATCCATGTCCAAGTTGCAATGCCTCACAGTCCTCAATATTTCTGGATGTCCTGTGTTTATGCCGAACCGAACCATCAACTTCGGGTTCCTCTGTGGGAAGATTTGATCAATATTAGTAGCAGCATAAGTGGTCCATGGCTGGTCCTTGGAGACTTTAATTCTTATTTGACTTGTGATGACAAGAAAGGGGGTTCTAACCCCAATCTCCGGTCAATGAACCTTTTCAGAAACTGCATTCAACAATGTTCATTATTGGATATGGAGTATGTGGGTGACCGGTTTACCTGGGAAAAGAATATGCTCAAAGAAAGAATCGACTGGGTCTTCTCAAATACTGATTGGAATGATGCTTTCCCATTTGCCAAGGTTCATCATCTCAGCAAATTCGGTTCCGATCATAGACCTCTCTTGGTCAGAACCAGCCCTCCAAAACCCGTGCATAGATCGCAACCACCGTTCAGATGTCAAGCAGCGTGGGTTTTAGAAGAAGGATTTACTGATATTGTTACTCGGAGTTGGAATGCAAGGGATTGGAACAGTCAAATTTCCACCTTCACCACCGAGGCATTGGCTTGGAACAAGAAGAAACTGGGTAACATCACATCCAGGAAGAAGTCTGTGTTGAGAAGGATTGAGGGTGTCGAACAAGCACGTAGTAGAAGAGATACTCAATACCTTATGCAAACTGAGAAGGAACTCTGGCAAGAATACAACAAGGTTTTGGCACAGGAAGAACTTATTTGGTACCAAAAATCCCGATGTAATTGGCTCAAGTGGGGAGATCGAAATAGCAAATTTTTCCACACAACAGCAATTCTTCACAGGAAGAGAAATCGGATAGAGGGGCTCAAGAATTCCGAGGGGGAATGGGTGTTTGAACAGAGGGAGCTTTGTGATTTGGCTCTATCCTACTATCATGAGCTGTTCAAGAGTGATCTTCAAATTACTTCACCTCTCCATACTTCTCACAGCTTCCCTAATCTTACTGAGGAGGAGGTGAGACTGCTGTCGGCTGATGTCACAAACGAGGAAATAAGGGCTGCTGCTTTTGACATGGGGGCTTTTAAAGCCCCAGGTCCAGATGGGTTACAAGCGTTCTTCTATCAGGAATACTGGTCTGTTGTGGGGCAATCTGTTTGTGATCTGGTTCGAGACATATTTAACAATCCTACTCAGGTTGCAAGCTTAAATGAGACCAATTTGGTTCTTATCCCCAAGGTTGATCAACCGGAGGTAATCAAGGATTTTAGACCAATTTCCTTGTGTAATGTGAGTTAGAAAATTGTGACAAAAATCCTTAGTAGAAGACTCAAACAAATCATGGGGAGAGTGGTAGGGCATCATCAATGTAGCTTTATAGCAGGCAGACAGAGCAGTGATAATGTAATTGTGGCTCAAGAAGTCATCCATTAGATGCGAGAAAAGAATAGAAGTGAGGGATGGCTTGCAGTAAAGGTGGACTTGGAAAAAGCCTATGATAGATTGGAGTGGTCGTTCATTAGAGAGACCCTTGAGACCTTGGGGCTAGGAGGTAAATGTTGCGAGTTGATCATGGCCTGTATTACGAGCTCTTCCTTTCGTGTACTATGGAATGGTGAGCGTACCGAGGCTTTCCTACCATCTAGAGGCATACGACAAGGAGATCCCATATCGCCATATATATTTACTCTTTGCATGGAACGCCTAAATCATATCATACAGGATAGTATAATGGAAGGATCGTGGAACCCAATTCGGCTAAGTAGAGGAGGTCCTCCAATTTCTCACCTCTTCTTTGCCGATGATTTTCTTTTATTTGGGGAAGCTTCCTCAAGCCAGGTTGATACTATGGTGGAGTGTATTCAGCGCTTCTGTGATGCTTCAGGTCAACGTATGAACAGGGCCAAAACAAGAGTATGTTTTTATAACAATGTCCACATCAACAGGGCCCTGGCGTTGAGTCAACAAATGGGAGTTGGTTTGACTGGTGACCTGGGAAAATACCTAGGGATTCCTCTTCTTCACAAGCGAGCTTCTAATGTGACATTTGCACCTATTTTGGAAAAAACTCAGAAAAAGCTTTCTAGTTGGAAGAAGAACTTCCTGAGCCTAGCAGGAAGAACCACCTTGATCCGTTCGGTTTTATCGGCCCTTTCTTCTTACCATATGCAGACTATGCTTTTGCCAAAGGGCCTCCTGAATGAGATCGAACAGCAGAGCCGATGCTTCCTTTGGGGAGAGGGGGAAAATGAAAAGAAACTACATCTCGGACAGAATCACTTCTCCTAGACCTTGTGGAGGTTTGGGAATCAAGAACTTGGTGAAACAGAATGAAGCTTTCATCTTGAAACTATGCTGGAACTTGGTGTGTAATAAAGAGGCCTTGTGGGTCAGAGTCCTTCGCCATAAATACAAGTGTGGAAATTCAGATATGCCGAAGGTGTTTAAAAAACAGGTGGCCTCCACTACTTGGAGGAGTATTTGCAAGATGTGGGATACATTTAGAAAAGGAATGGGTAAAAAGATTGGGAATGGTAACTCTACATCCTTCTGGTTCGACAACTGGTCCGAAATCAATGTCCCCTTGATAGCGTTAATTCCCGGAAGGGAAGGCCTCATTGACAAGGATGATAAAGTAGCCGATTACATCAATCAATCTGGAGAATGGGATAGAGGGAGGATTAATTTCTGGCTCCCCCATCACATTGTTGACCGTATCATTTGTGCACACCCACCCCGGGAGGAGAGAGGAGAGGATAAACACTTTTGGAAACCGTCTACTGATGGTACATTTTCTGTTAGATCTGCCTATCATTTTCTTATTGCAGGTACTCAAAGACAGGAGGACAACGTTTGGAAACTCATTTGGAGGTGGTCAGTACCGGAGAAGATCAAATCCTTCATTTGGTTGTTCACACATGGACGGGCGCACACAGCACAACTCCGACAGAGCAGAGGAATTAGTGCGACAGCAACATGTCCGTTTGGTTGTGAAGCGGCTGAAGACTCAATGCACTTGCTTAGGGGGTGCTCAAACGCACGGGATCGATGGAAATCAGTGGTGTCCCCTATGAAATGGAATACCTTTTCTTCTTTGCAGGGTGCTGATTGGATCAAATGGAATTTACAACATGAAGCAGGCAAACCTCACACACAGAAAATCCCGTGGCCGGTCCTCTTTGGATACATCTGCTGGGATATCTGGGTGTCGAGATGCACACACCTATTTGGAGGCGAGCCTTCTAGTTGTTCTCGGGACGCAAACGATAGTTTCTAACGCGCTTGCTATGACCAGGACCTAATCAGGAATTGCAAATTCTATTTTAGCGAACAAGCAGAAGGGCAGCAATCTCATGAAGCATCAGAAGATTCGGTGACAATCGAGGTGGATGGCTCTGTACTCCCTGATGGCAGGAGCGGATGCGGTGGTGTTCTCCGAGATCATCGCGGTGTTTGGATTTGTGGTTTTAGCAGCAAGTTAACAGTTGTTCCCTCAGCCGTTGCAGAACTTATAGGAATCATTCATGGATTGCATATGTGTTGGGCAAGAGGGTACAAAAAGATCAATGTGTTTTCAGACTGTTTGACCGCCATCAACCTGATATCCAGAGGTTGCGAAAACTCACACCCCTTTAGGGACATTGTGGATGAGGCTCGATCTTTGATATGTAGAGATTGGCGAGTTGTTTTCACTCATATTTACAGGGAGCAGAACCACTCTGCGGACCAGCTAGCTAAAATGTCGCATAACCTTGCAGGAAACTTTTGCATTTATGAGCAGCCACCCCCTTCTGCTGCGGAGGGGGTATTAGACGATCTAGGATAAGTAGGACTTTTTGCTTTTGTTTTGAGTTGGTAACTTGATGTATTCAGTATTGTAATAAAAAATCAAAAAATGGAGTTGAGCTTAGCTCCGTTACCTAGCCTTGGATCAGCAGATTCCGCTTCGGATGACTCTCTATATCATCTTCTTCAGAGCCCTTTTCCTATTCTACTTTTGAAATAGCGTCTTCAAGGATTTGACAGTGGATTCCGCGGAATCACCAACGTCTGTTTACTTGTACGAGCAAGGTGTTCACCCCGATCTCGATCCATATCCAGATCATCCAGTCAGTTCGTTCGGAAGCCCCCGTATCATCAATCCCGGTTCCAGGAACACTCACTCCATTATGGAAATGACTTATATATAGATATAGAAGGTAGACCTCGATCCTGCGATTGTTGGTGGTCTAACGTGCTAAATGCATGAATTAATGGCAGGGTTGGTGTGGCCACTTGTAGAGTATACCATACCTTAAGGGAAGGGGCTCTTGACCATCGAATGATAGATACCACAAAGTAGAATGTCAACTGAATCATTCAGTTTCAGTACCACCACAAAGTGAAATGAAAACTTCCATCTTTTGCTTTTCTTATTCCTCTCCAATCCACGATGGAAATTTCTGCTCATCAAGGCCCTCATCATATCGAAAGAAAGAGACAAACTCGGACACTGATTCCAAGCGTAGATACTTTTCATCGATCTGAACAAACCCTCTTGTGGAACGCCTTCTTCTTGTGTGTATGAGAATATCCCCATGGTAGAAAGGAAAACTCTTTCTTGTACGCAAACGGACAAACAAAATAATTAATCCACTCTCTCTACTTTTTGGTCAGTTAGGAATAAGAATCTCAGTATGAAATTCAATCATAAATCACTTAAATGAACATCCGAAGCAGGCAAGATAGGAGCATGAGCATCCAAACCCATATCAGAAAAGCCTTGGCTTAGCCATAACGAGATCAATCACTCAGTCTTCGCTAAAGAAGATGCCTCTAAGCTGGAGCTTGAAACTCAATCAAAAGCGACAGGAAATAAGCCCTTTCTAGGGCTGTTGTGCCCGGACCAGAACAAAGAGAGAAAGTCAACCTGAGACCTCTGGAGAGTCTCCTTTTAGGTCAATAGGAAGATTATCACGAATGAAGACAGACCAGCCTGAACAGACAATCTTGGTACTTAAGATGAAATATTTGACTCAGCAGACCCCTTCTTTTAGCAGTTGGGAATCTCGGTTAGTGAGCCTGCCTCGTTTCATTCTTTAGTTCTTCCAGCAGAGACTAGCCAATAGGCTCCCACCCAAGCGGTTGGAAAAAGCCCTTTCCGTACTAAATTATTGTCTCGACGCAGGCAAAAGAAAGAAGAGAAAACATCTCTCAAGACCCTTTAGCCCCACTGCAAAATGTGTTCTTCCTATTGCCATTTCCAGGCCTTTTCAGGCCAGTTAACGACAGCATTTCGGGGGCTACCGGTGAATTTTCTTTTAAGCTTAAGAGAATGCCCAGGAAAACGCCCTTAAGTAGCAGTGTAAGAGCCTTTGATTAATGATGGTAGAAATATGGCTGTGAATCCCAACCTCTGAGAGGAGGATCCACTAGACGGAACCAACATTTCAATAAAAGAATCTCAAATCCTGGTATTCCACATTCCTAGTTGATTAATCTTACTATTGATGGCAATTACTAACTAATTGGCTGACTGATCAAGGAACAACGGAACATGCCATGCTATGAAGGAGATCGCGCTTCTATGATCGATGTCTGACCAGCAAAACTCATGCAAATTGACTTGGCCCCGCGGGAGTTCCGAAACGGGCATTCTATGAACGGAGATCTAGCCAATTGTCAAAGTTTCCTCGTCTAGTACCCAGTGTCATACTTCTGGTGATGGTGCAACATCTCGCATGTTGTACACTTTCTTTTGACCTCACCTACCGCCCATGCCTGAGGGAAAGATCTCAGTTCTGGTCACATACTCGTTTTCACACATACGTTTTGACCAAATAGCATAAGACGAAACAGCAACTCTTGCGTTAGGGGGTCTGGGGGTATTTTAGGTAAATTGCAACCTCCGCCAAGGGGTCTTAGGACAACATCAATCTGTGACTGAGATACCGACATTGATGAATCGAACCTATAGCAATGCCGCTCTCCTTGCCCGCCCCATCCGCCCTGAGTCAGCTAACCAAGAATCACAGGAATTTGCCCTGGAATCCGGATTTCCCTTCTGAGATTGGCTCTCCCTTCCTTTCTCTTGGCATTCTCTTGCTTGTGTGAAGCGCTCTTCTGCATCCGTGCCTTATTCTTTGTTTGCTTTGTGTGCTCCTTTGGTTTTCTCTAGTAGCAAGATGAAATCCTTTTGATGGGTGTGCGTTGTTCTTGCGTAAGTTCCAATAACGGAATTCACGTAAGATAAGAAGTCATCGTTGCTATCCTGCTTTCAATAGTTAGGGATGCTTTCCGCTGCTGTCGAGCTATCTCTATTTTCAGCCCCGACAACTTATGAGTGAGGCTTTCGGGTCTAAGTCAGAAAGAGGGTTAGACGAAGGTAAGAACTTGGTTGCCACCTTTGCTCATCAACGTGAATGCCGAGCTTCTGTTTCCGACTTATTCAATCCAGCTCTGGAGTCTCCGCCGGATTTTCGGTAATCATATGGTGCTGGTTCATCGATTCCTGTCATCCTGTCATGAAGGAATGAATTCGATTCTTATTAGTAGGGGTGGAGGAAAGAAGCAAGGCTTTCAAAGAGGCATGAAGTTCTCGACTGAACAAGCAACGGCTGACGACGAGTAGGGCGCAAACGCGTCTCAAGCCCTCGAGCTGACGCTCGAGCCGCTTCGCACGTTGCGCCTTAGCTTCGCGCATCCGTTTTCTTGCTCGTTGCGCTTCCGCGCATCCGTTTTCTTGCTCGTTGCGCCTTAGCTTCGCGCATCCGTTTTCTTGCTGCATCCGTTTACTTCCTGCATCCGTTTTCTTGCTCGTTGTGCGTTAGCACATCCGTTTTCTTGCTGGGAGAGGAAGTTGGCATCTCCACTCAATGAACTTGGAACGACAATGAGGACGAAGATTTCCCTAGCCAAGGGGACTGATGAGAAGCCCCAGCCAGTTCGCTACTATATTACATATAGCAAATACACCAGGCATTGCCGGACACTTTCTCTTTAACCGAAATGGCTCTTTGGGTTACTCGATTGCGAAAACATAGGTTAGAATCCGAATAAGGGCAAAGGTCCCATCCATCACTGCCCATCTGGACTAGCCTCGCTGTCAAAGAGCCATAGCAGGATAGGGAAAAACAGAAGTAATCTACACATTATTTGCCTACTCGCTTATTCCTCTGCTCGGTAGTGCCGTTGAAATTTATTGCATTTCACCCTTTTTTCTAGGATCAGTTAGTTATTCTGCCGTCCTGAATGCAATAGCTTCCTCGGGTTTAGTTTTCAGTTTGCTACCCCCGCTTTATCAGTAATAAGGAAAGCAGCACATTCAAGCATGTAAGGATTCCACTCCTATCTTACGTGGTATCCATTTGCCAACCCTGTGATTCAATATGAAAAGGCCAACACTCACTCTTCAGAGAATATCCATCTGCTGTCAAGGCTACAATGGTTTAACCAAGAGGTCTCGCCTCCAGAGTCAGATTGGGGAGGACAACTCCTTCAATGCTTTGACTTACATTCCGAGGCCTGCTACAGAAGAAAAGATTGCGAGGTACTTCGATAGCATCAAAAAGTACCTCATAGCTTGCTATGAGTCACTTCGTACCTCGCTAATTCTTTCTTTTCTTTTAGTCTATTGACTCGCCAGACTCTAACAAGCAAGCTCTTTCATACCTTACCGATAGAAAAACACTAAGATGCCTTTCTTGGCCCGAAAGCAGGAAGCATTCCAACTCCAGACCTTTACGTCGTAGACTTTGAAGCAGCAAGAACACTTGCACCTCCCAGTTCTCATATTCTACTTCCAATCCTGACATTAAGGTGAAATCCCTTCCCAAATCTTCACTTCAGTTATCGTAATCACCAAGTCCCAAAGCCTGTTTGTCTTTAATGCCTGCTTAGCTTATTGATTACCTCTGATGCTACTTCCAATGGATTCTCAATTTCAAGTCTAGTGCCAGTTACTCTGAAATCAGTTCTTTAAAGAAAGGGGTGAGCTATGGAATCCCTTCCGAGCTCTCTCTCATCTTAGCAACCTATGCACCTCTTCCACCTCTGAAGCTACTGAACTCCTTCCTCTAGCTTTGAATTACCTGTCAGTTGAATTGCAAGTCTAATCCGACTAACTCTTCCTTTGATTACCGGGCGGATATAGAAATTCCTTATTTAATCAGTGCGTCTTAGTTCAATTCCCACTCACCCATTACCATTCCCAGGCAAGTAAGTAAAGGATAGTAGCGATATCTGCCTCTCTCTTTGAATTCATATTCTTCGATGCATCCTTCTTAGCGCTTAGCGGGAGACATAAAAGTCCATCTGTAAGCGAATCAATTCGATCACTTTTATAACTGGGAAAAAGAGCTCTAATTGATTTGACTGGTCTAGCTCAGTCAATGGTTACACTTGACACCTTCTCCTCCTCTCTGTCCCTATCTATGTGATTTTATTTTGAGACAAAGATAAAGAAGTAGGGTCAGAAGGAGGCTAAGAGCAGCGACACCGGTTACGAGAACAGTAACGGCTGATTCACGGTTTCAGTTCAGTCTATGGTTTCCCCACCGGAAGTAGGATATCACAAATCACTTAGCCAGCTTTAGTGAGCAGTGAACGGAATCAAATACAGTTAGAGGGCCCCTTGCTTCTGCTTTTGGCCATTGGCCTGTTATGATCTCTTGGTCTGTTGCTTCTGCTGAATCAAATGTCAGGATGGGGAGAAATCAGTAATCACTGAACTAGAGCTGCTATATGATTGAACTGAACTCACTTACAGCTAAAGGCACGGAGTTACTTTACTCGACCCTAGGGATAGATTGAGCCAGCCTTTTCTGGGCATATTAGGTGTAACTTAATCCTTCAATAGCAGGGCTCACTCTTTCTGCTCTCTTACTCCTCTCCCTTAGCTCGCTGAATGACTCGACTGATAAGGAAAGGTGCGAAGCAAAGTCATATCGTAGTCAGTTAAGCGAGATGGAATAAAAAGACTAGAAGAGTTATCCTTCTCTTTCTCGATGCGGATCACAGCCTAGTTTCGTAGCCAAGGGGTGCAGGAATTCCCTTACTTTCCTGAACTGGAAGGGAATCGCTATCGTCTTTCTAATCTAAAGGAAGGACGGGATTCCATCGAATGGAAAGCCTTCTTACGCCTTATTAGCGAGAGTTTTGACTGACAGTAGTATCTCCACAGGAAGTTAGCAGCCCGCCTTCTTCACCAATAAGGGTATCAAACCAACTATGTTCTATATGAAATCAGAACATGCACTAGCCGGGGGCTGGGAAGATGAACATGCTGACGAAGCTATTCCTTAATGGATAAGCTTTAATGCGAGAAAGAGTTTCGAAGAACGGCTCTCAGAAAGGGACGTTCTCCTATGACTGGTAGTCAGACCCTATTTTTATTGACTAGCTCTAATTCTCGTACTAAGAGGAGAGACCTGTTGGCATTGGACTTGGTTAATCACGCCTTTTGAGTCGAACTTATAAGATTCTAGCTTGTCTCTATTCGACTTGGCTCATAACCTCCCTTCTTAACGTAATTAACAGCGCCTAGCTGCTCTGGCACCCGCTGTGAGTTCTGAACCATTCATACCAGATTCGGGTAAGAATCTCGGTTCCCTGATACACAATAGGTGTAGGCCTACCTTCTTTTCTTACTAAGCGCCATTCGTAAGCGCGACTCCCTTAGCCTTTAGTTCAAAGCGGCTCTAGCCTATTAACTTAGAAAAAGAGAATACGCGAGGGTCCTACAAAGAAGACAGACGGATTGGAATACCAAAACGATCTCAAACGGTAGGTAGAGGTACCTGGGACAGAATAGCGTCCGAGACTCAACAAGCGAGAAAAGCGCAAGCATCCATATTGCGATGGCTTTCACCTTTCCATCACGCTTGTCAAAGGGTGAGTGCCTTCCTTACTGTAAAGAAGGAGGAAAGGCCTATTTTGGGGGGTTAGAATGGGCCTTTTAGGTGGTTTTCCTTTTCTCCCTCGGGGGTGGGCTTTGTAGGAGTTGGGCGAGATGCAACACTTTTTCCTAAAGGAGTTAGAGCAGCAGCTAGATCGATTCCTAACAGGAGAGCTTGTCTCTCACTATGCGTAACAGTAACACATTGAATTGGACCGCTTCGCCCCTTGGCTTGACTGATCTTCCTTGCCCATTTCTATTCCGAAATCTAGACAGATCACTCGGAGGAGCCGGATCTCCATCTCTAGAACAGAAAGAAGGGAAAGCGATCCAATGCCAAAGCAAAATTGCTCCTGATCTGATCTTAGGCCCAGTCGAAAGAAGATTGCTTATTCAAAAGAGTGGAGTTCGGGGTATTGACTCATAAGGAATTTACCCTTCGCGGGTGAAAGTAATGGAATGGGCAACAAAGCGCCTCACTCCTCGTCTACTGATCTTCCTCCAAGAGATTCAATGGGACTTGGTCTCGATGTCAACTAAAGAATTTACTGAGGCCGGTATTCCGTGCTAATGCAGTCCATTTCTTCACATCTTCGGTTGCCAGTTCAATCGGACAAGTTGAGAAAACACCGTCTTTTGGGCGTAACTTCCACGGTCCCGGAAGACTCAAATCATGTGGACTGAGTGTGAGTGCCTAACTTTTTATTAAAGTCAGTATAGGACTAGGGCTATTCAAAGGAGAGAGAAAGTTCTTCGGCTGTCAAAAAAAATTATGCTAATAGAAAAAGGAAGGAAAGATCAAAGCGATGGAAAGTAAAAGGGGAAAAGCCTCACGCATATTCTCTTTGCAGATGACATCTTCGTCTTTGTGGATGGACAGAGAAAATGGGTAAAAAATTGGAACTTTTTAATAAAAAAATAATTCAATAATAAGATAAGAAAAGAAAGATTATGGGGATGGAGGAGGGGAAGCTTCCCATCACTTAGTTCTGAAACAACCTTTTCAAAGGAATGCTGAGAGGGGTCAGCCCTTGTTTTCGCGAAGGTGAAAAAAGAAAATAAAAAGAAGAATTTCAGGCGGGGCTCTATAACTTATAGATGAGAGCTAATGCCGTGCCCCTTTCTTTCTTTCAGTAGCTGGATTTTCTCTCCATCAATGGCACCAGATATGGCAAGAAGGGGAAAGGCAAAAAAATCTTAATAAGATTTTAATATTTCTTTTTTGAAGAAGCATGCATAACCTGAGATCGCTTCGTGAGATCTTTCTTTAGTGGTTTTTTGAAATAGTGCTAATGTTCCGATTTCCGGGAACTACCGGGATTTGACAGATATTGGAGATGCATCAACCGTTCCTACGTCTCTTTCAGGGAGACCTATTCTCTATATCTTTATTCATATCTTATGTCTGCTGGAAAGACCACCTCTTTAGTTCGGTGGGAAGGGTGCTGGCATGATAAGGGTAAGGGGAGGACTACCGTTGAACGCTCCCGATACGATATCTGAATGTTCTCATTACCTTACAGGTTGTTACGAAAGGCATCCAATGCATTTAGTACAGCTGACTTCACACCAACCCAATCGGAAACCAAACCCTCCACCTCCCCTTACCCTCTAAGCTCCTTCCCTGAGTAACTCCTTAGCCCAGTAACAGGTATCTCTCGTGAAACCTTCCCTTGGCTTAGTCTCGCTATCTCCGTCTTCCTTCCCAGCCTTTCGGAACAATAAGTACTGGAATTAGAACTTCACAAATCCATTTC